CATACAAGTAGAATATCCCCATGTTGAGGGCTGTGACTAATCCGAAGATAAGAGCCTCGTATTCAGCTTCATTATTAGAACACTCCTGTTTGAGAAGCGAGAAGGAGTGATATATGACCCCTTTTGTAGGAGTAACGAACACAACTCCCGCACCTGCCTTTCGCCTAGGGGTATTACCGTCAATTGCTGGCAAGGTGCGCGATGCGCCATCAAAGTACATCTGCCAATGGGGGCTGATGTGTTCTACCACCATCACCTCTTCGTCTGGCAGATCTGTTATAAGGGGTGAGTCATCTGGGATCGGGTGAGCAGCCAAGAAATTGGCAAGAGCCTGCCCTTTTACTTCTTTTTGTAGGACGTAAGTGATTTATTAAAGTATGTCGTTCACGGTACATATCATATTCAGCCAGAGCCGCTCCCGTATAAGGAGCGAGGTATTGGTTTGTAGCAGGTGAATCCGCCGTTTCAGCTACGACAATAGTGTATTCCAGGAGCCGGGTTCAACATCAAGAGCAAATGCAGATGCAGTGACACGCTTCTCATTATAAGCAGAGACGGTTGGTTTTGCACCTTCGCTTCTGTCGGTTCCGCTTGGTGTTCAGTCATCAGTCCCGCCCTTCTTTTGAAGCAGGTTTCCGCCTCCACCATTTAAATTCTTTCTCAGCTTTTTGTATGTATGGTCCGTCACTAAAGGAGGATGCTTGTGGAAAACAAAGCGTTAAAGGTGTACACCCGGTCCGGTACGTAGGAACCTAAATGCCTATTATTGATTGGGATTGGAGTATAGCCGACCAGAGCTGAAGGGAAGCAGTAATCTCCGGATCTACATGCAAAGATCTGGGGCATTTTCACAAAGAGGTGGCATGCCACCTTGACCCCTCTCACCCAGAACCAGAATGGAGTTGTCGACCATATCCAAATCACCTCCATTCGGCTTTGAAGAACCTTCTGATTCTATTCCATTTAGACTTTTGCATTTTTTTCCCAAAACCGGTCGTTGGACGGATCTCTGACCTTTTCTCTCTACCAGAGTAAACCCCTCATCAACCACGCTCTCTCCTACATTTTCTCGAAGAGCAGATGTGCCTTCTTTCGCAACCCAGACCGGCTTTGTAGGACACTGCGCCTCACAATGGCAAATAAAAAAGACTTACACGTATTGCACACCGGCGGTTTCCACTCAAGTTCTACAACTTGCTCTATCTGATCACCATTCTCTAAAACTACACTCAAACTATTTGAGATAGGATCTTCGGCAGAAATCTCGACACTTCCCCTCGCATAGCTTTTCCGGTACACCCAGCTTGCCTTATTGAACCTTAAAGATTGGCAGGCAACCTCTCGAAGTCCGTCGAAGAATCCACGGTTCATGAACCATTTCCTATCTCGCTTAGACAAGGTCGGATCTCTTGGCAACCTGACTCTCTCCTCTTTCAGTTGAAGGGAAGTCCGACTTGAACCCAGACTCTCGCTACCTGAACTTGAGACTCTTCGACTACCGACCTGGGACTACTACTCTTTTTCAAAACCTCTAGTCTTGCGGCACAGATCTCTACCCGCCTACCGATCCACCAGCTGACCTGTGCTTGCTGCCACTTATCGTCCCACCTTAGAAAGATGTGTTGAATATCCCCTTTCAATCATAGTAGCTCCGGTTATGCGTCTTTGGTTGCTTGACTAAAAAAGTGTGCATAGCTTTCTTTTTCTTTAGTAACTGGCTATAGAATTTCCGGTAGGGTTGGTTGAACACTGCGCTTTATTAAAAAAAGAAAAAGAAATTCCTTTTATTAATGTGTCTTTAATGAGATATTACGCAGGTTGACCGACACACGTCCTTACCTTATCCGGGGTAACTAACCCTAACCCGGTGTGGCATTCCACGATGTATACCGTCTTTTCATCGGACTATGATCCGTAGAAGAGACTGGAAGGCATACAATTTTGTAAAAATGTACTTGTCCCTATTCTCGTGCTCAAAACTAACTAAACTTCTAGTATTTACGTGCGGAAACGCTCATACTAAGAGTATACTATACTCCATTTTAGTATAGTTTAGTATGAGTCGATTGATTGAGCTCCTTCTGCTCCTGACTCTAGCCCTTTTTATGACTTTCATAGTCATCAGTCTATCTCATTATGTGAACGGCAACACAGTACCGCAGCTTTTCAATATACCCATGAATGTGGGTTTGCGGTGGCAGCCCGTCTGGACTGCGTCTCCTGTCCCATTCAAGTATGGCCCTGGGGATATTTTCTATCCCTTTGCCCCCTATGATGTGGGATTTTTTTTCAATATAAATTATGGGATAAGGCTGTTCTCTTAGGGGCGCAGGATCCCGGCCGACCAGGGGCGATTTCTCGCATCTGGTTGTTTACAGTGGCGGCTTACATATTGAAACTCTTCTCATATTTCTTTCTTCCCCGTATTATCTATCCTTGTAAAGGGGAGTCAGATCCGGACTCTGAGTCGTATCCGTGGTCGGTCTACTCGTTACCCGCCAATTTGGAGTCGCGATTCTCTGTCTCGGCAGCGTCACATCTGTGCTTACTCTTTCTCGTTGATTGGGCCCACTTCCCGCTGATCAAGTGGTCTACCTACCGTTAATCTTTTTTCCACGGAGGCTGTCCATACAAAGAAGGCTACTTTGGATGGTACAGGATTGCCCCAGAGACAAATTTGGTGGCAGGTTCCTTACCCACCGGAAGAAAGAACGGACTGAGATCTCTCGCGTCCCAAATCCAACGGCGGCTGTCCTCCACTGCAGCTGGTTTGGGATGCGTGTCCAAGCGGGCTAAGAATGTTGAGTCGGCCTCTGTTCTTCCAGCAGTGCTTTCCAATGGGAGCTTTAGCTCTTTCTTTCAATTCATCCTCTTGTGCCGTGAGTCAAGCGAGTCGGGAAGGCATGCTCAACTACGGGGTCGGGCAGCAGCAGAAAGTCGGTCTTCTCTGAAGGAACAAAGGGAGGTAGAAGAAAGCAGGGCAGTCAATCCCGATGAATGTTTTCTATTGCCAGACGGATTGGACTTTAAAGAAATAAGTTCCAAAGCGGGAAGAGGCGCAAGGTACGCTTACTTTTCTACTTAATATGCCCATGTGTGCCCGGAGAGCTTTTGCTTTTGGCTTCTTTTTAGTGGCTTTCGAAATGGTTCTTTCCCTTTCTACTATTCCCGTTACTATAGGGCCGGCCGGCTGCTTATTCAACCAAGGCCAGCTTCTTACTCAAGACAAGATGAAGAAGTGACTGATAGGTGCACACTATGGCTGCAAGCCAATCACTCTTCTGAAAATGCGCTTTACACGGCAGGGGTTAGGAGCGTGAGTTCTCTTCAATTGGGCTCTTCTTCTTTGCAACCAAGGGCCTACCAACAGATTTGACCTAAGCTATCTCTATTCGATCGATCAGTCTATCAAAGCTGCAGTCTGACTACTGGCTCTTTCTATTAAAACAAGGAGAAAGGTGTAAAGGGGTGGGTATCAGGTGAATGTAGGAACTCTGCTCCCTAGAATTCATGCAGAATTCTAGTTAATTACGTTTAACGTGTGCACTGTTCACACTATAAACAACCCCCGATTAAGCTGGCAGGTTTTCATAACATATGTGTATAAGGATTGAAGGAAAGATGTCCCATAAGGTCATGGACCAAGTGCCAAGTCTATGAGTGACACAGGTCCTGACTATGTATCATCAACCTCGAGCCAAAGGGCTCGGAACCTCGACCTCATATGAAGTCGGTAATCAAGTTTAACATTTTTGATTGGTAGTAGGGTTCACAAGGAGAATATAGCAACTTGCAGAAGTCGAATCCGACACCGAAAAGGTTGTCGGCTGCTCTGTGGAAAACCTCGCCCTTCACACTTAGCTTGGTGAGCAACAGAGCGGAGTCTAATTTCATTTCCGATCAGATGATAGATTAAACTCTTCTCTTTTCCGACACCAGAAGGGTCCTCAGAGAATGTATAAAAGCAGGGCAAACTCAAATCCGACGTTAAGAATAGAATAAAAATCCTCAACGGTCGGCAAAATGACTAAGTCCCGGGTTACACCTCCGGTTCGGGTTTTGAATTGTCATCAAGTTATACATCGGAATCAATATCCAAGGCTTTGGGACGACGAGAGAATGAATGAGGATCATTCACTCCCAAGTTATAGGGGACCCGGCAGGGTCGGCCAGCTTCATAACCCGGCCGGAACAAATAGAGTCGGATCTGAATTCGAAGGCCTTACGAGAAAATAAGATTCAACCTCTCCACTCCTAGTCAGCGGAGGAATCAGGGAGAATGTCGAAACGGGCATGAAACTCAATCGGTCCCAAAAGAACGTGACGGATACTATAGTGTCGGACATTTAGTTTCCAATTTGGAGATGTTACTAAGAATCGTGTATAACATGTTGCAACTTTCGGATCTCAAGTCCGACGCCAAAAAGGGCGTCGGCAAGTCGTTATCAGATGCCTGCTGCATAGTAGTTCTGGGACTTAGTGTGCCGACTGTCTCCCCGAGTCGGGTTTCCAGTTTCGGCTTTACAGAGACTCACAATCTCAAACTAAAGGTCTGAGACGACAGATGGGCTTCAGAGAAGGGTCAAACAATCCTTAGAACAAAGTTCCGACCTAAGGGTGAATTACAATAGAAAATCCGACCTCCTCGCCCAAGAGCCCGACTGGAGCGGCATTCAATTCAGTCTCCAGGGTCAAGTTGAATCTTAGCTGACGAGGAAATTCTCGTCCACATGAACGGGACGGATGTCAGAATCCAAATTCTGGAAGTTAAGTCCTTGATGTGTTAACGGAACAGCCATAGATTCTCCAAGTCGGGTTTTAGATTCAAGTTGTATTAACCATAACAATTTAATGTTTTGATCATCCTCAAACTCTGTTCTGAAAAGGAGTGCGAGAATACGATCAAGGGTTTTTTGGTTTCCCTTTAGAGCATAAACCAACGTCTCGCCCTGACGGGTTTCTTTGTAACCGCAGAGCGCTTGCGTTTGCTTTAACAAAGAAGAAAGTCGGCCAGGAACGTCCCGTAAAGTCATGGGGCTGCCATGACCCAGGGAATTATCCCGCTGGTCTCTGTCAGCCTCGGTAATCACCTGCAAGTGTCGGCAGTCTCTTCTTCCTTTACTCAGATCTTGGCGATCGCCTAACGGGCTCTGGCTGTCTTCTTAGAGGGTAGACTCTTCTCCTCTTTCTCTCTTTTTTCGTGTATCCGTCTATATCCTGCGGCCAAAGCCCTGATCTATTTATAGGCATAGCCTATAAACCACTGCCGTCGCATGAAGTAATCCGACGGCAGGATCACGAATCCGACTCAGGAAAGGATGAAGTAAAATCCCGCCAAACCCGGGCTCTCCACTTATCGTGGAGGAAAGAATACCCTATGTGATTTGGGAATCCCGGACTGTATTTATCTCTTCATTAGAGAGAGCTTATCTCAAATAGGAAGGTTCAGGCTAACTACCGCCCTTGCGGTAAAACTAATCTCGACCCGACTCAATTAACCCGGGTCGGTAATTGGCCTTAGTCACTTGTTTCACTCCGGATTAGGTTCGGCCAATCAAGGACGGAGGAATCAGACACTGCAGCAGCATGAAATGCAATGCCGACCTCAAAGGATTCGGTGGTAGGGCTTATAAAAAGGTCCGCCGACAACATACGGCGGTTTAAGCTATATCACCGACTACAAAAGAATATTGGCCATAAGGCCTTGATAGAAAGTCATATGATGCCGACTTCTCGTTCAAGGTTATGGAAGCCGTCTTCGAATAAAAATCCGACGTCGGTTTCCAAATCCGACAGTGGTTCGTAGAGAAAGTCCGCCTGCTAGTATGGCGGTGCAAGTAATTCGGTCCGGCCTAAAATAAACGGCGGTAGTGGGATAAGCAGAAGGACTAAAATGCCCCTCCCGCTTTCCAGGTACCTCAGTGTTGACAAGGTACGCTAAATGTTACCTTACACGGATTGATCACGGTAAAAGAAGTGAGACGTGCCCTGCACTGATAAATTACAACTTACTTACTCAATAGATAACTTCCTTACGCTAGCTCCGTTCTAACTTCGATGAGCTGCTTTTGTTCCTGCGTTAGCCCGGAGGAGATACTGGCAAAAGGCACATCCCTTGCTCGTCATTCTATCTCAGTATCTCTGCAGGGGATGATGAGTCATCCGCATACCGGTAGCAGTCAAGACATCAGCCTTCCGGGCCCTCGGAGTCCGTCACGTCAGTCGTCTGACTCTCCTCCCTCCCATTCGCTTCTGGTCCAGCAGAAGATGGCACCATTGCTTCCTGAAAGGAGAGCGATGCTGTCGGCTGGGATGACATAATAGGGAGCGGCATCTCCAATACAGCACCAAGTGTCCGCCCTTAAAACCTCGTGAAAAAGTGTCTTCCTTAATTGGCTTCCTCATTTCGGATTTAGTTTGAAGCCGTAGAGACCCTTTTTCTTACGCTGCTACCCCTTATAGAGTAGAATCAATCCACTTTCAATTGGCGTGCACAACTGAAAGAAGGATTGCCTGGTTCAACCATTCATCATCTCTAAACTCCTCAGGCAAATGACAGCCGGAAAGGAGCGAGCAGCCGAGCTGCGGAACATGGTTCCTAAGAAGATTAGAATGGAAGAAAACCGCGCAGAGGTGATTTCGAAGACTCATCTTACGCTATTTCAAAAAAGAACAAGAATTCCAAGGATTTCACTAGATTTCACCAGAAAAAGTTTGTTTGCAATTCAAAAAAAAAAAAAAAACAATCGGTACCATTATACTCCTTCTCACAATCCCTCCTCAAAAGGAACTCCGACCCCTTCTAGAACAGCTATTTTGAACACTCTTCATCACGAATTGGATTCGAACCAATATCAAAACGACTTTCCATTTTGTAGATCGTGACGTAAATTATCACCTCGTGGTCGACGTTTCAAATGTTTTCACACTTCTAAGTGTGAATGAAACTTTCTCAGAATCTCGGCCCTTTCTATATATAGGGAATCATAAACTTCCTCCTCCCACATAAGTATCTCAACCGACATTGTACAGCCAGTCGCTTAAAAAAAGCGGATCTCAAGAAAACAACACCCCATACTGGGAAACCGATTCTTATAATGCTAAACTAAGAACAATAGCAGCCAGAGAACGCTTTGACTTTAGCTGCATTGTTTAATTTGAGCGGATCAAAAGAAGGTTCCTCTGTTGAAAACAAATCCTTCGCTACTTTTTTAAGTGGTTCACCGCAATCACAGGGGCTACTCACTTGATGAGTGCTACATATGTGATCAACAAAGGTATCTTTGACCACTCTCGAAACCAATTCGTGATCGGGAGAACAAAGAACCGCCGGTCTCTCCAGCAAGAGGTCAGGAGCCAAACCCCACCATGCAGAAAAGCCAATAATGAGACAAATAGCTAATACGAACCGAAGATCTCTACAATAGGAGTATACAATCGCATCTCCCAAAGTAAACTCCTTGATTCGAGAAGTCTTTCGTTGGATATCTGCGAGTCCCGGTTTTCTATCCAGCGACCGCAGCTAGGGAGTTCTTCTTCTTCCTTCATCTATTTTGATTTGAAAGGAAGTTGACAACAATTAGCAGTACAAGCCAGCCATGGACCAACTGCATACACAAATCTTCTTACTCCTCCGCTACCCTCTAGTCTCACCCATAAAGGGGGGCGATTACTTCGGTTAGATGAGTTCCTATTATTCATTCTTACTTGAGGCACCCTTGAGGTCAATTTGGAGAATAGAGGAAACATTGTGAAAGTGCAATTGGTTGTAGAGAAATTCCAATGTTAACTAACGCCTCACGGAGAAGGCTAAGGTACCCCGTTTAACTCCTAACAGTTAGAGGGCACCACCCCCTCCTGGTCTGACTTGAATCAGACCATCTTGATCAAGGGGGATAACCCCTCCTGTGAAGTCAAACGCCGTTCCCCCCGGCAAAATACAAGTCAGCTGCCCAACTCAACCTAATTGCACGAATAGTTCCAGAAAGCTTTCAGCCCCCACTTCGCCTCCTCTTTTGAAATAGCAATGAAACCCTCCGTGCTATAGCGCGCATACCGCATTTTGGGAATTTCGCCTCGAGGGAGCGGTCCAGCTCATCAAGATAGAAATTGATCAAAAGAGAAGCTAGGAAAGAGGCGTCCGGCAGACCGATGCCTTTCGTCGACCAATCTGTTCCATCTTTGTCTAGTATCGGCAGACTCAACAATGAGTGATAAAGCTTTAAAATATATTCATCTTGGACACCCATTTTGAGTTTTTTAAGGATTTTATCATGAGAAATTTTAGCCCTAGACAGAGAAAGGTCAAATCGAAGGAGCACCTCCACTCTTCCCCAGCCCACTATGGCCATTACATAATCCTCAATATTTCTGTCTTCCCTCGAAGGAATTCTTCATTCTTGTAGAAGAAGGGAGGATTCTATTCTGCAGTAGACTTTGAAGAGCTACTAAGACAAGTTCGTCCTCAGGATGAATATAAAGAGCCAAGGAATGACTGGGTAGTCCCTGCAAATTCACAATGTATGAGAATCTCTCTTGAATCGGATCCCCTCTCTCTCAAAGGAAAATATACGTGATGGGGATAGCGCATAAGTACCATTCAATACGGACTGTTGAATAGCTTTCACTTCCTCTTCCTCCAAATGCTGAATAGCCCTCAATCCGTTCTCCCTCAACTCCATAGAAAATCTTTCCCTAAAATAAGCGAATGCCTCTCCAATCTCTTTCGCAACAAAAAGACGATCGTGCAGTTCCATGATGCTTAAGTCACATGTTTTTGCCCTTATTCTGGGCTTCGCCACATCGAGGCTTGGGGGGTCAAACCCCAATTCTTCCACGACCCCTACAAATCGCGAGCAAGAAAGAGACTGCTCACTTACTAGATTTTTATCTCATCGTCCTAAACTGTGGGGCATTTAGGCCGCCCTCTAGCCTAGAAAATCCTCCCTTACTTACTATATTTCTTGTCAGAAATAGCGGGGCGGGAAAGCAAGAGGCAAGTGAACGGATTGACTAAGCCAATCATGAATGACCACCTAAGGAAGCGGCTAGGCTAAGGCTAAGAAGAGCAAGCAAGGGTGGTCGTAGATCAGCCGGCATCTCGTATGCACGAGAAGGCAGACTTGCTTGGTAGCAGGCTTTCGAGCGAAGAGACCAGAAAATATTAGTAACAAGAGAAGATTGGTAACCTCTTTCCTCTTGTACCGGTCTTAAAGTCCCTACTATTAGTGGGGCTAATCAGAGAGCCGCTTACTTGCTTGTGTGCCAGTTCATGTTCGTATAATGACAAAGCCAGGAAAGAAGAGCTAACCGTTCAACTCCTACTCCTATTTCTTTCTTTCTCGATGCTTTTCAAGGAAAAAAGATAGCACTTAGGAGAGCTATTAAGGGCTTTCTTTCCTACTCAGCTTGGGTCGTAAGTTAGCCGGCCATACCGCTTACATGCTATTGGTTTCGGTACCTACCAACAAAAATTAGGTCAGTGTTCAGTTAGTGCTCACCCGACCATTCTTCTCTCGTACTCTCCCCAACAATCTGTATTTCGCAACCTATTTTTAGCTCGTCATCAATCAGTTCACTAACTCTTGCTTCGTGGTTCAACTCCTTGCAAGGGGACCAGACTCTAAAGCCATTTTGGTCGGCCTTATTTGCAATTCAAAAAAAAGAAAAATAAAAATGGAAAATAAAGAGAAGAAGCCGAAGGCTCTTGCTGCGCCAGACCTAGAGTTGGTGTCTAGGGTCGTTAAGGACACCTTTGTAGACCGCGTTTGACCGTCATCTTAGTAGTCCATGTGACTGGGGAGAGCCCCTTTATAGGGCGGCTAAGGACCTATTCCAGGGGCAGCCTGCCTTCGAACCGCGCGGGGTAAAAAAAAAAGAGGGAGGGTAAAGGCCTTGCTTGTTAGTCTTCGCAGCTTGCATGGTGCTCAGTATAGCACTTGTGGAATCCGTTTCCAAAAATAAAAGGCATTCTTCTTCAAAACTAGTTCAGTTTTAGTTTGGTCCTAGTCTCAGAGCGTAGATAAGTTATCTATGCAAAATCCCAAGTATTTCTTGGCCTAAACGGTCAGTGACTTAACTTAACTTGTCTTTTGTTAATCAATATCCTATAGGGAGAGAAGACAAGAAATCAAAACTAAGTCCCGTGGAGTTGATTACCCCGCGGGCGGAACTAGAAAAAGAAACAATTAGTTATGATGCTTCCTATCCTTGCAAAAAGTGTGTGCACGTATTAACTAGCAGAAATAACACTGAACTGAACCAGAATATAACAAGCACCTCGAGAGCGGGAACACACATGGTACCAGCGAGGGGAATGATGCCGAGCAACAGTAGTTGTAGTAATATTACGGTTACGGTAAATCCAACAGTGCAAGTCGAAAGAAGTAACACATGGGCAGGAAAAACATTATTTGATAAACAGATGGGGCGTCACAAGCATCTAATGAAAACCCCTTTAACAAGGGGAAAGGGCGTCAAGGCCACGAAGATTGTGAAAGAAAGAACCGTCCTTTTAGTTGAAAAAAACTAGAGCAAACCCAAGCAAAAGCGAGATGGCAACGGCTAAAATCACCCGAGAGAGAGGAGTAGGAAATATTCTAAAAGAAGGCAGGCACGGTAAGGCCGCTTCTCAGGAGACAAGAGAGAAGCATTAGGATAGAGCAGGGGAATCCGGTAGTCTCCGGGCAAGAGCAGTCCATAGTAGAAGCTCTGCAAATTATTTGACCGGCGCTATGTATTGGATGTATTTTGTGGTGGGACTATGTACCAGAAGCGTCACAGACACAAGTGCTAAATGAGTTACAACGGTGGGAACAGGGAATTAGCAGTACCTGTGGGGGACAGGTAACGAGTGTAGGAGAAGAAATAGGCACAAGAGTAGCCGAAAGCAGTAAGTCATTTAGTGAAATTTCATCTGAAATGCCGCAGGAAAGAAACCCGAGGAGCATAGCAATGTGGGTGGCAGGGCTAACAAACGCATTCGCTATCTCCATAGCGGCCGCCAACATGGTAAGGGTAGGAGGAGCGATGGACCTCTGTTTCTGGAAAAGAGTGTACTACGCGAGAACAGCCCCTCCCGCTTTCCAAATTTATCGCCACATTAGACGGCTTGGATAACAGACCCGCCCAATCGGGCGGTCAGACTTTTGCCACGCACTGGCGTGGCCTATTTCTTACGTGTCTATTCCTCTCGCTTGATCCTTTCGTTCCCATAATAGAGTCTTCCATCCGGCCTCCTCTTCCTGACTTTGAAAAGGGATGTCAAAAACGAAAAAAAAAAAAAGAATGTACTCAAGAAAGATCAATAAATAGTTATTTATTGTTATTTGTTGATCTGATGGTCTTAGAAGGAGTACTAAGACAAAAAGGTATTGCTACCCCAAGTATAGTAAATCCTTCCCAATCCTTGGGGTGTTCAATCCCAAGAAAGGAACCGGTTAGGAACCCAAATAAGAAAGGTAAGTCACTAAGGTGACCTGGTTCTTGGTCACAAGATAGGTAACAACTAACCAAAGAACCCCTTCAATTTACTTAAAATCGTAAACTTTCAATAGAAGGTCAAAACGAATCCTGGTGGGGTTTTAGACTAAACACCAACCTGGCACGATTTACTTCAAGTAAATTGAAGTACTTTCAAAAAAGATAATCCGATTTAGGATATACGCTAGAAAAGGGTGATAAACACCGAAATACAGCTTGTCTGGATGTCTAAATCAGACTATACCTGCCATACAAGCTACCATAAAGAGTCAACCTTATGATAGAAAGTCAAATAAGAGATAACATAAGTATAATGTCTCAATAACCTTTAATAATAAAGGTGATTGAAGCAAATACACGCAACTTAGAGAGAGATAATTGATAGCCCACTTGGGGCACCAAGTCTCAAACACTAAGATTACATATATCTACTACCACTAGTTAACTAGAGACTGATCCTAACCTATAACTATATTTCTAGAGCCAAGAAAATAGAATACAATCAATAGTCAACCAGTTACCTATGGTGACATTGACTTTCAATCTCCCCCTCAATTCCTTCTTGGTCAACTCCCTCCAGAAATTGGAGTTAAATGATCTACTCCACACGATGGCAGCCTAAAAGCCTACCCGGTTTCGGCCGGGATAGGGGCAAGGCACAATTTGAAAATCCATCATAAAAGGTGGGTTATGTAAACACACTTAAGTACAACCTTTGAAAGAGCTAGCCCTTCACAATGCACTTACGTGCACTACAAAGAGACTTTAAATCAGTCCTCGACTCAAAAGGTCATTCCTTTAAGACACAACTTTCATCATGCCTAAAGGCAAGCCAACGGAAAACCAAGTTCACTGTTCATCCTCCTGGTGAAAAGAGGAGTATCCAGGAATCCAAGAAGAGAGGGACACAAAATGTGCAACATTTTAATAAAACCATGTTGTACACTGTGCAGCAGGTAGTTTATAACACATGGACTATTTGGTGAGACCATCAGTGGCCATGAGATCACAAAATGATCTCAAGAGCCTGGGAGCATTCTAAAGCTCCCTGCCACTTGATCGGTCGAAACCGACCTTCAGTCACCTTGTTATTTTTCTATTTTGGATTTTTTTGACCAAGAGCCGTGTATTACACTTTTCCTGTCTCACAGTCGGTAATTAGAACTTGTGTTTTACACATGTTTTATTACCTATTCTGTGTCCCTTAGTAGTTTTCGGGTAACTCTTGTTTCACCAAGGAGTGATTCGGGACACTGGCACAGAGGGTTGTTGATTCGGCTTCGGGTATAATAATATATATTGCCCAAAGTTTTAGACAAAAGGATGTATGTATGTCCTTAGTCTGTGAATCACTACCTCTGGAACAACTTTTCCAGTGGTGTTAGTGGGGTAAATCATGTCTGATACGCACTTTGATGGTTTTGTAAAGTAGCCTTTCCCCTATATTGGCTGAAACCATACGGCTCCATCAAGGCGAGAGGATGTGACCAACCTACGCATCATTTAGAGGGTTTAGTCTGATTATTATGGGAGGTTGAGAGTGGCGTGTTAATCGCTATAGGTGACTATACCAGTCAAGGATTGTCATGACCGGTGTAAACTGGTCTGGTTCTGTCATGAGTCCAGAATATGGATTTCATGATCGGACCTAATCCCTTGATTGGGTGGTTTGCAGTGTGTGTTGTGTAATGTCAATTTGAAGCTATGGTGACCGAAAGGTCCCTAGATTACTGCTCTTTAAGATTATGCAATGCTACTTCAGTTGTCAGCTTATCTTAAAGTTGGCGATTGAGGTTTTCGCGCTTCTCTCTTCTATCTACCCTACCATCCTGTAATTCTGGTGTGGTATTAGGTAAGACAGGAGTGCTCTGGTTTGAACATCCAAGAGCCCAAAAGGCGTTTTCTCAGATCAGAGTACCTATCAAGGGTAATTCTCTAGTAGACCAATCATAGACTGGAGATAGAGGGCAGATTAGTCTGACCTAAATCTTGGTCTGTTTTGGCCTTGATTATCAGAAGGTTTGTGATTTGGTATTATTGGAGAGCTCTTAGATGGTTGTCACCTATCTTATGTATAAGGACTGGGTCATCTTATGATGACTCTATAATCCTTGGTTGAAAGTTGAATACATAGTCTCTGGTTCCCCCCTGGGGCCTGAACAGCCCTGGGATCGGGAGGAGTACCATTTACCTGGAGGGGCAGCAATGTCTCTCTGGGTGAATGCCTCACATAGGTCAGTCAGATATTTCTTTTTTGCTCTTTCCTATTTTATAACCACAGTAATTAGGAATAGAGAATTTCTATCAAATAAAGATTGCTGGAATAATGGTTTCAATTGTTATTTGATTTGATACATTGTGGTCGATAACGTTGGTGAATTAACAGAAACGGAAAGAGAGGGATTCGAACCCTCGGTAAACAAAAGCCTACATAGCAGTTCCAATGCTACGCCTTGAACCACTCGGCCATCTCTCCTACATAATCTTATTATTGGCCAGAAACTGAGTGAATAGCGAGTTATTCATATTACTGCAGTACAGGTACGACCGATCACTAGTTCCATAGGAAGAATTCCTTTCCCATTTAATATTTCTCAACAAAAACTTCTCTCATTCATCAGCTACCCCACGGATCTATTCCAGCCGCGTCCACGTCCTCTGCCTCCAGCAACTAGAGCTGCATCATCTTGCTCATTATTGAGAATAGGCCTCTCTATCACTTGAAGAAAGATCGCCACGGCACTTATCTACGCTATTATAAGAGAGCTGTAGGAGCATTTCTCATCTGCATTTCAGTGCTTTTGGCAGGTCTACCATTTTAGAAAGCAGCAAAGGCAACTACAACTGAATGTCTGGCTGTAAAAGACTCGGGGGTCCTAAATCCTTCTTATGAGCCTGGAGCAAATCTTTCTGCTTACCTACTACCTTCTTTAACAAGGGATTGGGACAGATATACTAGAAGGTGGACCAGGGGCGAAGTCACCTTTTTGGCCAAGGACTGCTGCATTTCCCTCGTCAGCTGGATTGAATGCAACTAGGAAGTATAAGTACTCCCACTTCTGAGACTTCAATTCAACTCCTACTGGGAAAAATCCTTATACTGTTACTGGCTAAAACTCAAAGGAGAGAAAGATCTATCTTCTCATTCTAACAACAATATTAGCGAAAAGATAAAGAATTCTAGCTATGAGTAAGTCCCCGATCTAGTAGTTCCTGCTATCCAAAGCTTGCTTTCCCTGAGGTAAAGAGAAAGGGCTTTCTTATCCATTAGATTTTCTCGACATTCAATTCGATCCGATCTTTTAGGCTTTCACTACTGCTTCCCGCCTTGCGCATTTTACTTACTTTCTTTTGCTGCCTTGGCAAATCCGTTCACTTGCCTCTTTTATCTCATTCAATACTCCTTCCTCCTAAAAGGACTGCTATTGGAACTCAAACTAAAAAAACAAGAAAATGACCTTCGCTTTCCTTTTTTGAGGGTATTGAGGCCTGGCAAGGAAGGATTGCTAGCTTGGAACCCTCGTATGTAACCAAGTCCACACTCGACCACGTGTGTAAGAGTAAGATTCATATAGATATTTCTAGTATATTGATTAGAAGAGTGCCAGATCATCCCGGCACAGAATGTAGTAAGAGAGAGTTTTTTCTCATGAGTTGGGGGCAGAGAGTAGAAAGATAGGTAGTGAAATAGGGTCATGCACCTCCCTTCCTTTCTCCTTTCAGTTCAGGGACCCTGGGATAACGGCAAAATGCCTAGCCAGGATAAGGAATGGAGGGGACAGCAACTTCCACTACAATTCAAAATGCAGGGAAAGTAATGGTTATACTTCCGAAAAGTATTCTACAAATAGATACAAAGTCAATTAGCTATAAGCTATCTCTTTTCAATACATCTTTCCCTTGGATGGGCTTGCCTCATATTCAGATTACTTCAGTTTTGAAAATGGCTAGCTCTCCATTACTTAAATCAATGAAGGAAGGAAATCAACTCCAACAAACTGGCTCTTTTGAATCTGGGGAGGTTGGTACGACATCGAAAGCTACTCCACCTCGATTAAGATAACTCCTAATGGCTGAAGGAGAACAACCAATGGTTGGTCCAATTCCAATAAGGAACTCACTGCAGCACCCGCTTGAATGTAACGTGTCCTACTTTCCCTTCAAAATGCAAAATCCACTCCGGCTCGCATTGAAACAAGTTCTATAACTTTCTGCGAATTGGCCTTTTTTCTTCCATTAGATGGGAAACCCTTGGCACTCCAACTGAGTTGAAAAGATTGCTATAGCTAGAAAGAATTCTTCATTCTAAAAAGGAAAATTTCTAGAATATAAAGAAAGGAAAGTCTATTCTTATTCTCATTCTCTTTCTCTCTTATTCTCAAAAGTCTTTCATTACGTCTTATTGAGAACCATAGAATTCGCTATCCAAAGCTTTCTTTCTATCCCTCCCAGGTATCCTCTCGATATGACTACTGGAAGAAGTATCTTATGACTACATATGTAGATACCGAGTCTACTGAGCGAACCGTACTGAGCCTGCCCTGCCACTTCCTAACCCTAAAAGGATAAGACTTTCTCGGCATTCAAACGCGAAAAGCAACTCAATTGAATCCGGTTTAGCTACTAGCTACTTTGGAAAACTTTATACCACACCCCCTTTTTTTTAAACTCAAAAGGAGTCCTAGGAAAAAGGTTGGAACTTAACCTACCTAAAATCGGTGATCGAGATCTGGGCCCGGGGCCTTCTGGCTCGTCAAGTTCGGAAAGTATCTTAGCCGATGGCGCGGAGAGGGAGAGTTGGATACCCTTACCTACGGTTCAGCTGGAAACTAGTTACCCTTCCAACTTGTCCTCGATAGAGGCGTAATGCCCGAGAACGGCATAATGGAATACTTCATTTTTTCTAAATTCATTTTCATGTAAATTAGAAATGATAGAATCTTTATAAGGATTTTGCTTTCTAAAATATTACGAGTAAGCAAAATACCTTTCGTAAATACGGAAAAAGCAGAAGAAAATAAGATAAGCACTCTGGAGTGGAGCCAGAAAAAAAAAAGTAGGCTTCAAAGCCACCTTGAAAAGGAAATCTATGCATATGCTTCTTTCGGAGCGCGCTTTAAGGCTACGGTTAACTGCAGCTAAGTTAAGTTTTGGGACGGGGACCTAGCTGCCTCAAGAGAGCTGGTTCGCAAGGACAGCATTCCTCTTCCTAAACAGGGGTTTTTCTTGGCTCGCTCAGAATAGAAAGAGGTTGGTTATGGGGGGACCCTCCCCTATGGCATGGCTCTTCGAGGAATAACGCTAGGTTCCTACTTGGAATTCAAGGAGGAAGTCAACCTGGTGCCAAAAACTGGGCTTATGAGGACGGATTAAGCGAAGAAAGGTGACTGGTAGCCAAAGCTTAACACATCAATTCGATAATAAGGACTCTATAGAATATTAAGATTTATTTTGAATAGAGATCCCATCTGCCTTTCTAACACTTTTATTCAATTCAGTTTTCTTTCATTTTCTTTACTTTGGCACTAGGTAGGGACATCTCCCAAAACGGGGGCAGTCTTTTTAAGCTAGAAAAGAGGATACGACATAGATTGGTCCGACATCTTGACCACGCACCTTTTTGCCAAAAGTATAAGATCTTATAGAGCAGTTCCGATAGCATATTTTGTACGTCTGTACATTCGAATCCTTCAACGATGAGTCTGATGTCAGCTTCTTTCCCCTTCATCAAAGTGACGCTAGGCAAACTACCGTTCATCGACGAGTCCACTCCTTTCCTTCCAATAAAGAAGGCTAGTGAATCAGCTTCGGGAAAGAAGGAAGCAAGCGTTCCAAGCGAAGCAAAGGAGCCAAGACAGTAGGACGGTTGCTAGCACGACTTATGGCTTTCGTCTTTCTTTCCCCTCGGGATGTTCTGTGCAAGCCTTTATCTTTATAGATAGTCATTCTTTCCTTATAAAATCACCTCTATCTGGTAGTAATTCTTCCTCTTATGGAGTCCTGCCAGCAGTACGCCAGGGAGTGAGTCAAGCCGCTTTCAAGTCAAATACCGAATTCGATGTGGAATAAAATACTAAAGAATGAGCTCTAGGATATCCTATAGGGCACTTTAGAGGGAAGACTTTGATTCCGTTAGTGTTCGTAGGGATGGAATAGAATATGAATGAGATCTTTCTTACTTAGCCATTAGGACAGGGCAGATGGAATGCTTTTACGAAAACTAGCGCTTCAGTGTGCCTGTGCCAAGGTGAAGTTAGAAAGTTCATCATAGAAGGGAGAATCAGTCCGGGCAAGACAGTGCACGGTTGAAGTCCAATCAGCTCGGTCAAGCCAGTCTGTTTTATATATAGTACCAATCCTAGCTGTGAGGGATGGAATTCCTTATATAAAGAGATCTTCCCCTCGCTCTTTCATTCCAGTCGTTGGGAGGAAAGCCAATGTCTTTCTTTCAGAGTTCGAATTCTATGTCTTAAGCATAGTGCACAAAAGAAGAGTATGGCATCTCTGCTTTATGCTTTATAGTTCAAGTAGGTAAGCCAGTCAGCAAGCCCATTCATTCCATGCAAGCAAGCAAGCGGACCAAAGAGTAGTAGGCTTTCAAAGAGTCTCCTTCCCTGCTGTCTGTCCTTTCCTTTCTTTTCCTTCTTAGCGCGTAGTGGGAAGAGATGGTGCTATCGTATACTTTCTCATGCTTGCTTTTCTTTGTTGAGTTCTTTTTCTCTCTAATTCCCTCTAACTATCAATTGAATAATCGAAGACAGATGGTAGCGTAGTTGATAGGGCCTGATTGAGTACATTGCAATCACCGAACTGCTTTCGAACCTTCAAGCTTGAAGGTGTAAAGGAAAGCATACAATCTTCATTGCCTTATTGTACCATAGAATTCGCTCTTACAGAATACGATGTACGAATGAAGAATAGGTCAAGCCAGTACCAAGCCGGTTGAAAACGTTCCAAGCGAACCAAAAGAGCGAAAGGAGTCAACGGTCTCAGTCCTCTCAGTCCGGTCAATCAATCAAGCAAGCCAGCGAGCTAGTAGCAAGCCGCTTTCAAGCCAGTAGTAATCCTGTCCCAGTCTCTGTCTCTGCTTTCTATACTGTCTTTCCAGTTTTTGAACGAATCCGCACTCTTAGCTGTGAACAAAACAAGAATCATTCAATCGGCTCCCTGGTCTTAGAGCAATAGAAGATGGAGCAAAGCAGACTGACCCGGCACTAGAAGACAGAGGAGAGAGTGGATTATCATTCGTTATAACGTTATAAGAGGAAGAAAACATCAAATCCGAAGAATAGCGTAGTATAGATGTGGCCTTGGGAATGGGAATCCTATTTCCTCCTTCTCCTGGTTCTCATTGGCATAAGGCTCTAGTTCGACTAGCTTGAACGTGGGGGCAACTTAGCAGTAGGAATTCTCTTCAAAAGACAGAATAAGGCGAAAAAAAAAAAAAAAAAACACATCCGTCTTAGGTTCAACAAAGAAAAGGGATGCGCGGGAACTTCAAGCTGTTTGAGAAAAATCTCCGGTAGTTGCCTGAACTCTGCCCTTATCCGATGTTGTTTAGCCATCAGAAGAACTGGAAAAGCTCGTTTGGACCGTGAATTGATCTGATCCCTTTTTCCTAGTCGGAGATCGATTTCCTCACTATAGAGGGAATTCTCTCTTTCCGCTGCTATAACTGCAAAGGCACTCGAGGGAGTAGGACTGACCACCTCACGGGGTTACGTTGGTAATCCGCCCTCTATGATTCCCTCACGCCAACACAGGAGTTGGGCGGTACACTCATGCATATGTTTAGCTCTTGGCTCTGGTTCCCTACTGTCTACTCTCCTAGGTCTGTCAGCTGACGTCCGAAGAATCGATGGTCCCTCCTTCATTGCGAGGGAAAGGGTACAGATGTGCATCGACAACCGTCTCTTCGATCTGAAATATGCTTTGCATACGACCCCAGTTTCCTCTTTCGCCATGCTATCTTCGTTGGCAAAGGGGTGGGTTAGAGCGAGCGCTGGCAGAGCGCAATGCTGATCAAACTGGGATACTCGCCGCTTCGGTCTTTCGAGCAAGGGTTGTCGCCCTAAAGAGCAGACAACCGTCGCTGACACAGACGCACCCCAGAAGCAGACGAAAAAGAAATCCGGACAAGCCGAAGGAGATCTTCAACTGCGCCCGAGGCTCCATAGGCCTTGTTGGAGAAGCTGTTACTATCGAAACTATACAACAAGCCTAAAATCTTCAGTCTGATCTTCCTCTCTCCTCGGTGACGCCGGTAAAGGCTGATCGTGGTAAGGGCTGGTTACGATTGAAAATACACACTATTTAAGCGCTTAAGCCTACCATGTAGATTGCATCAGAGGAAGTACGACGAGTACGGTATGAAAGAGGTTGGCAAAGAACACAGAGTAGTTAAAAGGTCGTCCGACATCACTCTTTCTTTCCAGGAAGCCTATCCCTCTTTTGTTGTATGATACTAGTCGAGTACAAAAACGTAGCTGAAATTGCTTGTAATTGGCCCTTTCCCTTCATCGACAAAATACGTTTCCAGCGAGAGAACAGGCTCAGACGGGAGCAGAGCCGAAAGCAGATCCATACGTTGATCCTAGTCAAAGAACTAGTGGATCCCAAACTCGAGTTTGATTCTACTGTAAAGAAGAGTAAGATAAAGGCCTATTCAACCAACTACTCTTTCTCAAAAATAGGGATATTTCATACTTATGAAAACTACGGTAAGGAGCTTAAGAACTACATGATTCGCCCACTCGTCCCGGAAAGAATACTTTATGTATGAAAAAATAAGGTAGGTTTACCGGATTGAGCTTTAAGCCTAGAACGCCAGAATGGATAGACTACCTTTTTGATTGCCGCCTACCTCTTCCCCAAGCTCTGTCTCCCACTTCTCTGTCACTGCTTGAAAAGAGCTTTTGAAGAGAGAGAGCCCGCTATAAGCCCTTCAACCCAAGAGGGAGAGCCTACCTTTTCGCTTACTGCCTAACAAAAGCTAGCAATCAATCTTTGTCTTCAAAGAAGGAGGCGAGCAGCTATCACCGTTGACCGGGCGATTCCTATTCAATGGAAAGAAAAGCCCATCAGATGAATTTCACAAGGAAGACCAATTATCTTCTTTTTTGCGATCGGAAGGGCATTGTAAAATCTCTTCTTCTCCTTCTACCTTCAGCCGACTCTGCCTCAAGCTCATAGCAGTCAAAGAATGAAATGAAGACAAAGTCAGCAGTCGTCATCCGAGAAGCTATGGGAATGAGAATGTTGACGATGAAGCTGGTCAATCAGTGCCAGAGCAAGGAAAAGGTCAAGTGTAGGGAGGGGGACGATAAGCCCATAGAGTACGTCGCAATAAGGGAAACCAATAAGACAGTTTGCTCTTACCGCTTGTGCGTTGTAGTACCAAAACTCAAGTCGTCCTAGTTCCCACGTGAAACTATAGGTAAGGGGTAGGAGGCTGTCGGGACTGAATGACTTACACTCGATAGAAAAAATACTGAGACTAAAGGATGATTGGAGTCCACTTCCTTTTGCGATTTCTCTCTCTTGTTCTCCTTATGGCATTCCTTAGTTCTCTCTTTCCCTATGAATCTTTTCACTCTTCTTTCAGCCATTTACCCCCTTGCTTGTTCTTGAGCGCCTTGCGCTTAATCCGTAGCTTGTTTGCCCTCCGTTTGCAGGTTTCAAGATTGTAATCTTGAGTTAAATGTTCATACTGACGCATCACTCTATGCCATTGGATGTATGTTGGCGCATCAAGTAGGGTGGACATGTCAGTGCGGATGCTACTGCAAGGAATCATTGTTTGGCAGGTCTATGGTGCCGACGTTCTTTTTGGCGGATGTCAAAGAATTCGTGCGTTCCAGTGATGCATGTCAACGAACTGGCAAAGCAAGGATATCGAACCCTGAAAGGAGTTGCGGCTGAGCAGGCAAAGAACTCTTTGATTTGAGTCAATGAATGCCTAAATACTGGGAGATTAGCAAGTCCAGTCTTACCTTTTTGATTTCCTCTATTTGCGCTTGTCTTTCCGGCCTCACTTGATCGGGCTGTATTTCCTGACCTGACTGACCTCTCGGGTTACCACTGGACTGTGAGGGCTGCTTACAGCTCAAAACCAAAGAGGAATCCTTTGGCCTCAGAGCCGATGCTTTGACTGCATTGACCACTTGGTGGGGCTGCTGCTTACCGAAGCCTCTTTGCAGACTTTCTTTTTCAATCAGGTTGTCCTACTGATCGGCGAAAGCCCTTTCTTGTGTCTGACCTTTATCCAATATCTTTTCCACCTAAGCCAAAGCAGCCTAAGGGAGTAAGTAGAATTTGATCCAGTTCTTTATCTTTGTCTGTAAACTTTATCCTGCTTGGCTTTTTCTCGTTTTGGGCACACTGTCTAAACTTCGCATAGCTAGCGTATGATCTATGGCTTTTTTCTTGTCCCGTAATTCCTACTAGCACTTGTCCTTGATTTCCAGTGTGGGGGAGGGGGAGATTGGGCGGACAATAGACTGGCTTTTTCTTAACCCTGACTCCCCAGTTCACACTGGGTGAGTGTGCTATACCATTTCTGCTGACTGATTCGTTGACAGTCTCTGGTTGTGCCTTGACTGAAACCTATCTATCGATCATCAGTACCAAAGTTGTCAATGACTTGACCAAGACCCTTTGAGACATTGGAATGAGAGTGGGAGCCCTGATCTTGATCGTCTAGTCCGGAGGGATTCCATTTCCTGCACTAAGTGATAGAGAAAGTGAATTGAGGCTCTCTCCTGGTGGGTGCCCGAGTGGAACATAGGGACGGGCTGTAAACTCGTATTTTATTTTTATTTTTTGAATCGTAATGTAAGACTTTTGAAAGAGGCCAATTTGGATCGGAGAATTGGTAATCAAGTCTCGGATTTTTGGTCCAATTTTGACTTATTCCATGCCTAAAAAACTTCACAATATATTCCCACGTCTAAAGCAATTACAAAATGGAATTCCTTGATACCGCTTAAGCTTCCCCAAGTTCTCAAACCCTCTTTTCTCTAGTCCCTTGAATCCCACGTTTCAATGAATTCGTCTCCCCATGCACCATTACTACTTACTACCCTACCAATTAGAGTACGGCTTTGTTTTCCTTATTTTCCTGATTCCTATTTGGTACTACTTTGTTTGACAGCCATTCCATAGCAGTATTTGTGTCCCTCCCTCAATTTTGATTTGTAGCGGCCACGTAGCATAATTATTCATATTCCCCTTCACATTCTCATCATCATCTTTTTTGTCTGGAATGTTTTTTCCAAAATGAAAGGTTTTAATAATTTCTTTGAAGAAATTTATTAAGGTCCATTCCTCTTTTTGTTCTTATACCTTTTCCCCCTCACTGCCCTCATTTTGGTTCTCATTGATTTTCCCATCCTCATTTTGGAAAGGAATTATAGCAAATTCAATGAGGGAGAGTATGTTCCTATTATTCTCTTTTCCAATTTCATTCTTTCTCACAGACGGTTGACCAAGCCTTATGAAAAGAAACTTCTATTTGCGCTCCATCAAATTCCGGGAAGGCATTTCTGAGGATCCTAGTGGCAAACTATTTCCTTGCATTGTTGTTTTTGATCCCCCCACATGAAAATGATATCCCTCACTGGGATGTTGTTCCCATCAATGGGTCAATCCCATGCCCCACAACTGCGACTAGTGGTCGCTATCGAACCGAAGAAAGCGAGTCAAGAACGATCTCATCCCTTGCTCAGTCAGTAGTCGGTCCAAAGGAAGAGAGTAGGAAGATTGACGTAGCCGGTTATAGACACGGAAGGCAGATAGGAACTGCCCCAACTGCACGCGCTTGGCTCATCGCATCTCTCAAGCGGGTGGAAAGCCTAGGAGCCGGGAATCAGACTGAATCCGAGACAAGAGATACATTGATGGCCTCGGATAGATTAGCTCGGATTGAGCTGTCCCTATCCCTATCAGTCGAGTGCGTCTGCCCTCAGCCGGTACGGAGCCAACCCAGCTCCCGTCCCCGCGAGTGAGTTTTGCTGGTCAACAAACAATAAAGAGAGGGAAAGAAGGGAATAAGTTAACATTTCATGACTTGATGATTGTTTCGGAGGTGGGAAGAGATAAACGAACTGAAAGGGCTTGGTGTAGAAATTGTTAGAATGTGAAATAGATAGGAGTCGGAAAGGAGTGATCGAGGACAGGTCATAACCCAGAGAGAAAGACTGATTACTTAACTAAGACCAACCCAAGCGAAAGCATCTCTATATTGTTGTTATTACAAAAAAACTCCCTTAATGAAGCTCGCATGCTGCTAGAGGAAGGCGGCTAAGCTTGACTTGTGTTGTGCGAGCGATGATGAACGTCTGCCTTGGCAAAGACGAGTGACTTTGACCGCAGCAAAGTACAGACATAGGCACATCTTTTCGACCGGGGAATAGTTTTTCTCCGGTCCTTGCAGGACCCTGCTCAAATAAGATCTTGCTTGTTCATTACCATCTCTGTTCTTCTGCGATCAGAATGCTCCCAACGACTCGTTTAAGGCTGATGATATGTATAGCCGTAGCGGTTCTCCGGGCCGAGGAGGTATTAGAACTGGTGCCTCAGAGAGGTCATTCTTAATTCGTTGCAAGACTGGGGCGGTCTAAAAAAACTCTTCATCCTCTGTTGTCTTGAGCAGTAGGGTACTGGATTTTCCCTGAAAAGTTGGAGCTGGGGAAATTGATCTGTCCGATCAAGCGCCGCAACTCCTTTTTGCTTCTTGAGGGCCTTGATTGCCCTGGATTTCTTCTTGTCAATTTCAACCCCTCAGTTGTGCACTAAGAACTTAAGGAAGTTTCCTGCTGTTACGAAAAATATTTTGACGGGTTCATCTTCAAGCCGTGTTCTCGCGCTCAAACACTGTCTTGAGATCAGACAGATGACCCTCTACAGGGAAAGACTGAACAACTACATCGTAAATATACACCACCTCTACGATGTTTACAATAAAGTAATGGAAGATGAGGTTCATTGCTCGCTGGTAGGTAACTCTAGCCTTATTCAGACCGAAGGGCATCACCTGCCAGCAGAATAGTCCGTTTGTTTGTCCAACAGCACCCGGACAACGGAACGCTGTTTTTGCCTCGTCCTCTTTGGAGATGAAAATATGGTTATACCCCAACGTCCATGAATGACAGAATTTTTTGCCCAGCTGCTCTGTCCACTAACAGATCAGCGATTGGCATTGGATTCTCGTCTGGCAGGTGGGGCAACATTGAGATTCCAGAAATGCATTCTCTTCTCTCTCCACCAGCCCTTGCTCTGGGCTTTTTGTTGGGGCAAAAATACGATAGATAAAGATCTAATACGAACCTTGACGAAGGCTTATCCCGACGGGCGAGAAAAAGGTAAAGGACGGAACCAATGCTGTGTGGAAAGATGCAACGAGGAAACCTCTTCCCGGTCGAAAGCCGTGCAAAGACGTAAGAGGATACTGCAGCAAAGGATATTGAAAGAAAGGTTCAACTAGCTTGACTCGAACCAGCTTTTTTCAAGGTCAAATAGACGCTTCGGAAAGGAGTGTATGGGGCGGATCCTCCTACAAACTAATAGTGAAAGTTTATCGGGCAGTCTGTTCTGGACACTTTGTCCTTTAACAAGAAATTTCTCAGTCTAGTCAGTCCCGCTTTCGTGACCAATTAGCTACCATAACGAAGAAAGGAGAAGCATTAAAGGCAGCCCTGCCCTCGTGTCTATCCGCTCAGGGAGCCTGTCTTCCGGCAAACTCTGTAGAGTTTCACCAGCTTTGACATAAGGTAAAAAAGCATATGCTATTGGTTTCACTGACTTTGAAGTCTGAGCGGGGAGTGGGCAAGCCAACCTCTTCCCGTCTTTCTTCAGAATCCCACCGCCCTCCTTCGCTTCCACTCTCTCTTCCCCTTCACTCTCCTTCTCCGCCCTCCCCTGTGCCAGGCAAGTATGACTGCCCTCTTCCTCCCAAGGCTATGGACTATAAGGAGGCCGCTTCTCTGTCGATCTCGACTGGGCTTTCCTTGGAAGATAATCAACGCATCGGAAAAGAGTGCGGTATTATCTTCCCGGCGAACTTCTTCTCTTCTAACTTGGAGGAACTTGCGAGCTAGCCACTTCGACTGGCTGGTTTTTGTTTCCCTTCTGGAATGATGGTCTCTGGGTAGTACTAAAATGTGCAGAAGTCGGTTTGGACGTTGATTCCTACTACGAGTTTTCGGTCAGATGTACAGAGGTGTTGAAGATGCGCAACACGGTGCGGACGTTCTTCGCCGAGAAATTTGTTCTTGGATAAGAGCTGCTCGAGCTTGGAGGTGCACGCTTTTCTCTACGTTGCATGAGCTGCATGGGCGCTAGCTTCGAGATTCCCCGCCCTGTCGCTGAACTGCGTTGGAATGTGCACGTCGGGGTCTTTTAGTTTTGTCGTTTTTTGCCATGTCTGTTACTTTTTAGGGTCTGGGCGTTGTCTCTCTCTACCTTACTCTACTCTCCCCCCCCTCTGTATTCTTTCTTTACTAAAGAATTTTCGGGACCTTCCCGATCCCGAACTTCAAAAAATAAAAAGAGATCCTTTTCAGGCAATATCAAAGTGGCATATCAATTTCACTTGTAGATTGGAAATAAGCTTATCAGAAAGATTGAAAAAGACGATAAGGTTATTTCCATTTCGATAGCTAGAAGTGGACGACTTAGCTTGACGGCGGGACTACCTATCGCGAGAAGGGGCTAGAGCGAAAGCGGTTGTTCCTGGAAGGGGAGAATGCTAAGCTAAGAGTGAAGATGAGGATGAAAGACCGAACGAGTTGTAGTGTCCGTGTGTGTCTCTTCTCTTCCACTCCTTGATGATCTCTTGGAATGTGGTATGGTAAGTACGGTTCTGCTCTTGATTCAATGTGGGGCTTCTCGCTTCAATGGGATAATTGTTTGTTTCTAGGTCATGCCATCGATTGCCCAAATCGTCTACTAAGCTATTCTTTCTGATCTACCCATAGCTTGCCCTCTTTCGTGCTACAGCGACAGTGAAATGGCTTAATGGTTGGTGGTAGCGAACACTGCAACTGACTAGTGATTGCCCCAAATAGAGAAAGAAGGGCGGCTCGGCTCATACTCTTTCCTTCCCATGCTTTGATTGTAGTTCGTCACGGGACTTTCCTTCCCCACAAAAGTGCCTTAGTCCCGGGGAGACTAATCTCGGATAACATTCGTTTCACCCATGAAATGAATTCTCTCCTACCTGCACAAGACATTGAGAAAAGCAGGAGGCATGTGTATCAAGCGACAGCAACGATCGAGAGAAAAAGGGCAAATGAATTCCGGAAAATGAGAATTAGGGATGAGAATGCGGACCGCCTCTATCTGTCTTGGTTTTCCCTCTGTCAATTCTTACTCAATGTTATGTTATACGAGGGAAAAAAAGAGTTTCATCGAAAGAAAGACATCAGAGACATATCTTGAGTTTTTAACTGAAATTGCAACTTGAATCTGATCTACAGCAGGAGTTTGGGCGTTAGCTCTTAATGGCTTAGCGTGTCCCGTATTTTTATTTTCAGTGTCCGGGGCAGCTACTCTCGTCTCTAGTTTAGCACAGATCTTTTCCGGCAATGGAAGCTACAGGTCATCCCCCCGTAGAAAAAAGTAAATCCCTCTAACCCGGAAGACAATACTGTTTTAAAGAAAGTTCTTAAAGAGATAAGTCAACCAATAACTTGAAGTTTTAGATAAAAGCCCGTCATCCTTATACTAAAATTGTAGTATGACTCCTTTCCTTCTCTGTACTCCATACTAGCAGTAGGCTTGGGAAAGAGAATTCCTTATTCTTTAATGTGAGCAGTCAAGGTATTGCTCGTCTTCCAAACCTTTCGGGAAAGTAGCAAATCTTCTTCTTATTGACTTGGTAGCTGGCTTTAGAAGCAGACCTATTTTGCAGAGTGTCCAGCGGAACAGCATGACCAAAGGCCGAGACAAGGTATCGAGTCAAGGAGAATCCACAGCGCAATCAGACCTTCAGGCTCTGTTTTCCTCTGCTTCTAAAGCCAGCTTCTTCCATGGTAAGGTGTCGTCGTCGGCCTCTTACTATTTGTATAGGGCCAGTTGCTTATACAGCATCTTTTTTTTATAGTCTTGTTCTCTGTTAACTGGATCGAGAAAGTCAACTGAAGGTATTGCCAGATTAGACTTTTCGCTTCCAACTCGGAACCACTGACAACTTCTCTTTCCTCCGATCAATATGAAAGAGTTCCACTCGCCCTGACTTGTGAACGGAAAGATTCTTTGATCTATCTACTAAGCCCGCAACGGAAAGAGTGATCCGCGGAAACCATTGAAAGCAAGCTAGCAACTAATCCGGATATTCCATCATGCAACTCAATCAAGACAAGCTCATCTTGCTATTCACGAAAATCCTGAATAAACCCCTGTGAAACATACTCCTAACAGCCGACTCAAACTATTACTATATATTACATATACTATACTATCGAGTTTGTTATTGTTATATACAATACCGTATTTCATTAGTTAAAGATTGAAAGAATCTGATTATCTAAGAGTTAGCCTTATCAAAATGAAAAGAGGCACTCCCAATTGTGACAGTAGATTTAAGATCAAAAGAGTCAAAGTACAACGATTTTATAGGCAAGAGAATGGAACCCGCAAAACACTAACGAAAACGTTAGCTCATGAACCGGCAGGTCACTAGTCGATATGATTGTCCAAATGGACACACCAGACCAGTAAGAAGCATAGGATCAGTCACCCAGCGATGAACTGTAAGAAGCACTACACTAAAACTATTATATATACGCACGCCCCTCCCGATCAAAAGAAGGAAAAGACTTTCTTTTCATGATGACGGTCTATAACGCAAGGTCATTCTGGGCAATGACAGACGGACTTAGACTTTGGTTGTGTAGCACTGATCGGTCATGATCCTTGATCAAGAAAGATTGGTTAGAAGAAAGCAGGCGAGTCGTGCATCTGAATAAACTCCTAAGCCTAAGCAGCCATATACTCTTAAAAGATAAAGCAAGCAAGTGAAGTCACCGATCAAATCCTAAAAGTAAAAGGTTTCGAACGACATTCAGGGCTTTTTTTTTTTTTAGGAAAAACTCGAGGTCTGGCGCTTATTACCATAGTCGCAGCATAGAAAAGTCAGGTGCCTGATGAAATAGTCTATGAAAGGGGATGTCACCTGAAAGAACTGAAGACTGCCTCCATGCAGAGAAGAGAGAAGTCGGTTCTCCCCCCGCTTCGCTCTCCCCCTCGTGGGGAATTGAGTAGTTTTTAGAGTAGAGTCGAGGAGATGACGAAGAGCTGAAGAAGAGAAAGTTTACATTGCGACGAAAGGCTTCGACGTTCTCGCGGGGGTTCTTTCTCTTTCTCTCCGCCTTCAAACGATTGGTTTCGTTTATTCTCTCCAACAACTCATGGAGTATGGATCCCTCTCATTGCTTCTAATTCTCTCTCTTTTCCTACCTTCAGCAAACTGGGGTACAAGGGTTCTATCATTAGGTGTGGGCGCTGATGAACCATTTGATGAGCTTATGGTTTTGCCTTCCTGAATACAGGATAGCCCTCGAATGGAAGAGAACTTTTAGAAGCGCTCTTGAGGTCTGATGTGGACCCCCTCTTAAGTAAGCTGTTTCCGAATCAACAAAATCTCTATGCTTAACATAGACGAATAAGGATGGGTTCCGCTGGGCTAGATCGTGAGCTATATGCTTATAACATCCGATCGAGGACCAATCACACAAAGAAAAAAAAGGGATTACCTGTCTTTCCCCTCTCTTGTCAACTGCATACTGCATGGAGTCTTCCCCGGAAAAAAGGCGAGGCTGTCGATATGCTATTCACAGCCTGAGAGTGAGCAGAGAATAGTCTTTTTATTTACTTTATTTGACCTTTTTTACCTTCATGTGGCAAACTGGGGAACTTAGGTTCTCAAACTTGACTTTATTTTCTTGCGCGACGAGATACTGATAAAGTATCAGTAGCCCGTTTTCGCTTAGGAAGACAAAGCAGTGTCAAGCCGAGGGACGAGGTCGCGATGGAGAAGCTGCTCCCGTAAAGGCTCAAACTCTGGGCGCAGGCGCATCAGGAGCAGATATAGGCGCTGGCGATCACGGAACTGCTGATATGTCTTAGCAACTGAGGAGGGAAGCTGGAGGCGGAGGCGAAGATGAGACTGCAAAAGGAAAGCATTTCTCGCCATGTGGTTTTTGACGAGAAATGTAAAGGCGACCGGTTAGAGGATCTGAAAGAGAGAGTGTAAGAAAATTGAGCGAGGGATCGAGTGGTGCGGGAACTCATTTTACTGCTAAATAGTGGTTTCAGTCTCCACAGAAAGGAATCAATTGTTAAGAAAGCATCTCTGGGCCTGGGCTTGGATCAAGCAAGCTCATAATTTTCTTATATGCAGGGAGAGATTGAAAAACTGCAGACGGAGCATTTGAACGGTGGTAACCATAAGCAGTTTCCCTTCAACACAAAAGAGGAAAAGGCACGGCTCTTCCGCGCTGTATGGGATTTCTAAGGGGGAGGGGGTAGGTAAATGAGAAAGGTAGAGTAAGATATTTTCATTCTAACAGAATGAGCGGATCCAATACACATATTGTCTTTGACATAAAAAATGAAGGTTGTAATAACGAAACAGACATTTGAGAATTTTGTCCTTGCCTTGCCAGTGGAACAAGAAAGACTATATAGATTTTGATATTCAATACACAATCAAAGGATTTAGCATGCTTTCCATAGAATGACGGAGCTTAGTTTTCGCTCCGCTCGTGCGTGGCACTCCTTGCTTGCGGAGCGGCATACCGAAAAAAAAAGGGGGGAGTTGGCGCCTGTTATGTAGAAGTCAATATTCTCGCAAATTTCATTATTTCTTTTTTTCTTCGCAATAACTCGGGATGTAATCCCATAGAGATGAGAAATTTAACTCCTGTAAATTCATTGGGATGAATTGATCCTGATGATACCGAATCGGATCAATATTATGAATAACAATATCTGATCTATCAAATCGATTCATCGTCGAGAATTGAATAGTATAACATAGGAAGATCCTTTATCCATACCAATTCCGAAATGGGATTTTTTATTGGATCAGGAATCCCATTGCATTTTTCATCCTCTTCCACTTTTTCTTTTCTATAACCTACTGTCTTCCTTATCTTATACAACTCTCCTTCCTGTGTATTATACTTACAATTATGAGGTATTATATGACCGGTATTCTATGGGTCACACACAGACCCAAACGAGGTGAGATGGAAAAAAGGGGGGATTAAATAAAAAAGATCAAATATTCTAACAAATTTACTGAAAAGGGTCCTTGCTTGGTCTTTTCTTTTATTTTTTTAGTATCCTCTTTCTTGTATTTATTTGTACTGGAACGCATACATCAAAAATGATGTCTGTAATTTGAATGAGAATGAGATAGATTGTTTACAATTAGTCATTGAGGATACACAAACAAAGTCAGAAAAGGTGTGGTTTAACCTGAAAAGTACTCTGTCGAGGTAATTATGTTAAGTTCATTGTCCATCGTACAATAAACGAATACAGTGTATGTACTCCCGGTAAAATAGGATCACTCTACTCCATTTCATGGATCAAGAACAATCGAAAAAGAAAGTAAGACGAGGATGGTATCTCTTAAAATACTGAATATAGTAATACCACCGATTGTACTAATGTACATATGATATGTCTCTCCTTTATCAATCGGGAGTAGTGGAAAGATTTGAAATTCCCGTATCCGTATTTGTGTGATGATAAATGCGAAATAAAAAACAAAAGAAATAAGGATCCCCACTGGGGATTAGATCTTGCTTCTTGTCCCCCTTTTCCGTGAAAAGAGAGAGATGAATTGATAAATTCACCGGATCCTAGTTCGGGACTGACGGGGCTCGAACCCGCAACTTCCGCCTTGACAGGGCGGTGCTCTGACCAATTGAACTACAATCCCAGCGAGGTGTATGGCATACATATTCTTAATGTTACATATTCTTATGTAATCATAAGAACATTCTAGTCCTAGTCGTCATATTGTAAGAAAGACAGGAATGATATACTGATATCATATCCACATATAATATGGGCTATAGTGAGAGCGACACGGATTACTAGTAACCAATAATTATTTTACTGCCAAAAGTGGATAATCAATCTTTCTTCCACTTTCATGTGTATGGTCTGAGACCAGCTTCCTCCTTGAGTGAGTCTCTTCAGGATCAAAGACAGCTACACCTTCCTGCAAATTAGAGCTAATGCTGAAACTACATGAACAAGGAGGCCTGTCTTCAAGGACTGCTTCAAATCGTTCTTTTTCCTTATTTGTCCAAGTAACACTGTGATTAGACTCTATGACCTTTCTCTCTGAATTCCTATAATACTTTTCTTTAGAAACAAAACATGCTTTAAAAAATAGGTTTTTCCTTCTAAACTCAGTTTTCCCTTTTCAATCTCCAGTTATTTGTGATCCTTCTGTACCTTGAACCTAAACTTTTCTTTTCTATGTCTTTTGTTAACTAAGCCACCATTATTAGTTGTCCTACGTCGTATCCGGTATTAGAACTTAGATTCCCACCATGTGGACCTGAAATGGCCAACAGGGTAAAATGACCAAAAGCGAAGGAGATGAACAATTGATCAATTTTTGCATTTTTTAGTTAAAATACCTTTGAACATGACCAACTTGACATCAAAGCCTGCCTAAACGCTTTGTATGTCATCACAATCCCTTCAAAAAAGAGGGTAAGAGTTGAGAGGCGTGACGGTTCAATAGGTAGGGAACAACATTTAAAGATTAATGATCCAAACGAAGAGAATGAGTTAGGTTAAGAGGGAGCTCATGCCTAGAGGTATATCAATCTACGGCTCACATTCATGCACATGTTGACCTACTACCAGAATACTATGAGTATAGGCCACGTAGGCCACTGGATAGACAATGTGCATAACCTTTTGACACTACCATATCCCTTGTATCCTATGCATGATTTGAATGAACATAGGGATGTTTTGGCCACCATGGTCGTGGTAGACAAGACCTTATGACTCTGACGATGACATCGTTAGAATGGTTAAAGTGGAAGCTCCAAGCTTCGATAGCCATTTGGACCCCCAAAGTGGAATTTCTCGATTGGCTCTCTAATATGGATGACAACTTTGGTTGGTACAACAAGTCATCAGACCTTCTGGTCTGATGACTCTGATTTGCTAAAAAGAAGCTAGTGGGTCAAGCAAAACTTCATTGGGCTATCATTGGAAGGCAACTTTGTTGCATGGGCGAGGACCAGTATGAATGTTGAGATGAGATAAAAGAAAGGCTCAAAGAAAAATACATCCCAATGTCTTATCAAAAGCAACTAATACTACATAAACCACAAATTTAGCGTCACAAATGGGTTGCGGTTGAATACTTACGTTTGATTAGTTCTAGTAGGTGCGATGTTCGAGAAAGCACTTGTCAAACCATCACAACAAGGTTTCAAATTGGATTGAGGCCTAAGTTTGAAAAGAATTAATCCTGCCATACCTTGTATACGTTCGATCAAGCCTTGAATTTGGAGAAGTACCTAAAGACCCCTGTCACTAGAAAGTCTGGTTTCAGAAGGGAGTTCAGTTCACGTGAATTTTCTTAGAGTGATCAACCTTCTAGGACCAGCATTAAAGCACCAAATAGGAGCACTAGTCCTACATTGCGTCCCCAAGACAGACAAGAAAAAACTATTGTTGCAGAACCATTCAAGCAAGGTAGCAATAACGCCCGTTGCTGCAACTGCCATAAGCCAAGGCATTATGCATATGAATGTCCCTCGAAAGCCCTCCATGCAGGGGTTGATGGTGAAGAGAATGATGAGATACATAGTGAAGAAAGTTGCTAGTGACGAGGGCCAGCTAGGAGATGACAATGTGGTGATTTATCATGACATGTATCTCGACTACCCCTACAAGCGCACCAACGTTTTCCACACCTATGTCAAGGTAGGAGATCAAAGTTCTAAGGTGATTATTGACGGGCATAAAAAAAATAAAATGGAAATCTGAACCACATCCTCGACCTTAGAAAGTGGCTTGGGTGACGAAATCACCATCCCTACAAACCAACGTTGTTTAGTTCCTACCTAAATTTGCACTTATCTTATAAAGACCTAATATGTTGTAACATCCTTCGTATGGAAGTTGTCCATATCCTCCTCAGGATGGCAATGGCTTTATGACATATATGTGACTCACGTTGGAAGGTCCAACACATGTTTGAAGATAGCTTTGAGTTTTTCCAAACCAAATGAGGGCACCAAGAGTCAAATGGTCGAACAAAAGCCGCAAACTGAACAAAGAAAACCCCACCCCTTCATGTGCTTAATGTGAATGCATTCGAACACGTGAGCCTGAAAGAGGGATTTTTTTATGCTCATGCGGTTAGGTAAGTGAAAGAGCGTGCGGCATTGCTAATAGAAAAGTAAGAAGGAACCCCCCTTCTCATATAGAAGACGAGGCAATGAAATTGGACACTCAACATTTCTTTATTGATTTTATTTTTCTTCTTTAATAAAGGCTGCTTTCAGACTTGACCCTCAAAAAAGAATGGCTTCTTAAAAAAGGATATTGCTCGAAATAGAAAAAAAGGTGTGCTTCGGGTGACATTTGAATTGACCCCCAAAACGTCGTGCTATGCACTCCGCTTCAGCTTCGCACCTTCATTAGTGACTCAAGGGAGCTAAAGCACTTTTGGATTATGAACTTTGAGCTCACCCTTGATTTTTTTTTACTCAGTGGACTCCCTGAAGCTTACTCGCACTAGCGTTATCCCTTCCAGACAGACCACGAAGCTTGACAACATGTTGGTGCATTTCATTCGTGAAAAAGAGTGCCAAGTCAAGGGTGAGGACTGCGATACCGAACTAGACACCTTTTTCGATACAAGGATCAAGAATGAATGAGACACATTTTGCGATTGCGATACCGAACTAGCAATCTTCTTGTCCTTTTTCTGTTGATCCGAGCGAAAATCAGCCATCTTTTTCTTTTGAATTAGCCTTGTTTTTCTTTTGAAAAAGGATTGCCTTGCCCATTTCATCCACACCCTAAGCCACCTGCCATCTCACTGACCAAGAATTCTGTCTGACTGAAAAGATGGAAAGGATGTGTCTGTCCTGGTTGACAAAAGTGGATTTTTCCATCAAAGAAAGGATTGGCTTGGAGTACGCTTAGCCCTTTTTTTTTTTCTCCAGCCACCCTTTTTCCAGCCATGTTTTTTCTCACTTAAAAAAAAGAAAAGCGATTCGGAGTGCTTTTCACCTTCCTTTCACTTATTTTTTTAGCTCAGCACAGGATTTTTCTCTGCAATGCAACTTTTTAACGCGATAAAGCGGCTGAGCATGACTTTTGCCAAAATTACCGCCTAACCTCCGTGTCTTGCTACTCTTCTTCTACCGGCAAAGTGCATTTGAGATTCCCTTGAGACGGCGATTCCATGATCTTCCTATTTCTCTGATGAACGAATCGATTCGATTTGATATACCGCAAAACCACCTCTTTTTCTTCGGGGACTGAAAACGGGTTTTACAAGCTCATAAACTGGCAATTATTCGCGTTTTAACCAGAGCTAGTAACCAATAAAAACAAAAAAGAGAAAGAACGGAATTCATTCGAACCTACTTTCATAAATTAATCGAAGATCTGATCTTCTTTCGTGAATAAAGATTTCGTGGATGGATGGAATAACCAGCTACAAAGAAGAAATTCTCTTCCGTATCGGCAATACCCAATTTGAAGATTACGCATCTATATACGAAATTGGTTATGGTTATGGCAGGATATCAATTGTCGAATTGAAGGTAGATTCCCAGAGCGAGCAGCAATATCAAAAGATATAACAAGAAGGGCTTTTAACTAAAAGTTCAAAGTAAAAAGTTCGAAGCGAAAGAGAGCCAAAAAGGATCCTTTTTTCAAAATAAAGGCACTCGCAGCATTGACCGGAAATAAATGTGGTAGACCAAAGAATAAACTAAGCAGACAAGAAGAAATCCTTTCCCTCAGACCACATTAGCACTTGAGCTCAGAACATCATTTTTGGAAGAAGAAAGACTCACAAGGCGGCTTTAACAGCCCGTTAAGTGAAGTAGTGCGCGAAAAGGAATGATTTGATAAAGCGGTAGCCGGCTCGGGGGTCGGAAAAGGTGGGTAAGTCTAGAGCCAGACGACTCGTGAAGAGATAAACCATCTGCCCCATCTATTGACTTAGATTTGGAGTCTCGTTTTGAGCACGAAAACCCGCTCTGAGTAGTCTTTGCGAGGCGTCCCTTTGATCTTTCTCAAAGAGGTAGGTGTAATGTCTGGCTTTAACAGCGCCCGTGTTAAACACGTGTTACAGGCTGCTAAAATGCCCTTAACGAATGAGATTTGAGCTTAGCAGCAGGAGATCAAAAACATGAGGTTCGATCAACCAATGAAGCAGCAAGTTGTCTCGGGCAGCATCTTTATGCCAGCGCTTTTAAGGGAACAGGGTCCGCTCGGTGGTGTTCTTTTCCGAGGAAAGTCACTCTTGCATATCACCGAACTCTTCGCTCCTGACGAACCATTGCGCGTGTTGTCTACGGTGGAAAAAGGGCAACACAGGGGGTTGCTGGGTGTGGTGTTTTGAGGAAAGGAGGTCGGTATCAATCATTCGACAGGTTCGGTTGCTTCACTTCATAGAAGGGGGTTGGGCTATTCATTCCAGTTTGAGTTTGAAAGAAGTAGGCCTAACCTAACTTAGGGAAGGAGCTATTCATAGGGGCGATTCCTGGTTCACCACTCAAAATAAAATCAGATTGCGACGCTCTGACCAGGAAAACATGCTGAATTGAGTGTTTTTCTTTTTAAGTAGCTCCGTTGAATAACTAAGTGCACAAGTAGCATAAACTGTTTCCTTAGTTTATGGTGATGAAGGGATAAGGGGTACCAAGCTTCATTTTCTTCTTTTTCTCTGTCTTCTTTTTTGTTTGTTAACAAAGTTGGGAAAAGTCGATCAAAAAGCAGCCAAAAGTATTCCCAGTAGGGGGAAGGAGCTCTGTCTCTGTAGGCTGCTAGTGGGCGGTTCGAGCTGTGTTAGGGCTTATGTATTTGCCTCGCGCTACCTCCTCTGCTTGGCCGCTTTCGCGCTTCTGGGAGGGTGGGCTTTAGCACGGTTTACTGAGACTCCGTTCTCATTATACAAAAATAGAAAGAAGTTGGTTCCTGGACAAGGTCCTATCCTAGGCTTAGAGCTGAGCGTCACCCTGACTTTTGAATGATTTAGAGAGCTGCGAATCAGGCTTTCGGAGTGGTGGCAAACAGGGCAAGAAGATAAAGTCCAATCTGACCCAGATGCTTTTGACATCTTTCTCGCATCCGCTGGGAGTCTACCCTTCCTTTACATATGTGTTTTTCCCCTCCCACTCGATCTACTGAAAATTCGATCTAATGGTGCCGCGGGGGAACCCCTTTCTTTGCGTACTATTGATAAGCTTTTTTGGACGACCCATCAAGAGTTGATGCGGCCGATTCCCTATCTTCATTTCTCATAACGCTTGGCTATCGCTTGTCGGTGAATCAAAGAGTCCTTTTTTCGAGCATATAACGAGCAAGAAATCCCTTTTCTTTTTCTATAGCTTTTGTTCGACTTATTAATTCATTGTTCAAGTTGTACTTTTTTTGCTCATTGGTATAAACCCAATAATAATTCTGATCCACATGGGATAATTTTTCTGTCGTGTACAAATTTGACATTTTGCGTTCTATCATTTCCGAAAAAGTCGATAAACTAGGTGGATATGTAAAAGATATTATTTGTTTTCCATCACTTGGACATGTATAAAAAAAATATTGTGCCGTTTCATTTCGTAGAGCATTTTCAAATCGATTATTTTTTATATACCGACATGGGCGATTCCATCGTTTATAATCGAAAAGAAAAGTAAGAAAAGGTTTTTCAAACCATAAAAAAGTCTTTTCATTTTTCTCTTCTTTAAGTCTTCCCAATTCCCAATTATCTTGATTGATCTGATCAGACGCTTGCTTTTTACCAGTCAAGATAGTACTCTTTACAGCTCTGTAAGTCCACTAGCAATACACCAGTACAGTAAGTCAGTACAGCACTAGCACTAGCGCAGTAACCAGTACAATGAGTCCCCTGATCGGAGACCGGCCTTCTTAGCCATTGGTGCGTTAAGGCTGAATGGGTAGTCTAAAAAGACAATTGGCTTCTCCTCAAAGGAAGAAAACATACAATCCTATTTTGCATGCTCAAATATACTCTACTAGAAGCCATAAGATTGGTTTCAGGGGGAGAGCCCCCCGAACCCCCCACCTTATAATAATATCAGCAAAAGTGGACCGTTACCATCAGACGGATAGAGTTTGACAATACAAGGTTCAGCTGAGTCTATTATTGATATTTGATTTCCGTCTGTTAATTCAATAAAAAAAACCCGGCTCCAGCTGGGCTAGGGTTGCCACTAACAGATCCATCAAGATGGATTTTTACCCAATCATCATGTGGGGGAGTCCAATGGACCAGAACTTTTTCTTTGCTGTGGTTGGATATTTGCTTCTGATTGGCGCTATGGGCTTCGTTCGCCCGAGTCATGATTTCAAAAGTGGGCTTGGACGGCCTGGTCCAACTGGGCTCATGTTCCGCCTTATTTCTCCAAGCCCATATAGTATGGACGGCTACTGCAAATAGAAGGCGCCAGTCTATAGACCTTGGTCCCTAACTCATTTGCCAAATTGAAGTCAACCCATTCTTGAAATGTCTTGCTCTTGCCATTGTGAATGTGCAGTTCCTTCTGATTCAATTGCGACAACAGCTTCTTCTATCAAATCCGAAAGTGCCACAGCTTCTTCTGGTCCATCTGCAGCCTCTTCTGTGCTGCTCTCTGATTTGATTCACTTCCTCACAGCACCGAGGGCGCTAAGCATAGGTTTAGCGCCAGGGCTTTCTGGTAGGCTGAACCGCATTGTCGATTCAGCGCGTAGGCTATAACCTTGGACTTTCTCTCCTGGGCCAAACTAAGTACGGCGGGTATTCAATCGTAGTGCTAGCTCACAGCCTGAAGGCATCGTAACTCATCCTAGTGCTAGCCGTCAGTCTCAAGTAAGCCAAAGGATTGATCTGCCCTCTTCTCTTTTGATGCTTTTTTTCTTCATCTCCTTCCTATTTTAAGCCAGGTTGTCAGCCGGGCTTCAGTCTGGGCTTCTTCTTTGCTCTAAACTCGATGCCTAAGTCAAGCTTGCCCATAGAAGGAGCTCCGCTAAGCGACTAGCTGCCTTCTTTCCTTAGTTCGTAGCTCAAAGCTTTAGCGCTTAAACCCTGACAATAAGATTTTTCTAAAGAAGGGATAATTCAAAATGAACTCTTACGGGGAATGCCAAGTCTTGATTGAAGGTGATGAAAGAACTAGAAAAAAGGGCTCTTTCTCAGGAGGTGGTTATTGAAAGAGATTTGAGTAGAGATAGGTTGATGGTGTAGTTTCACTCTCAAAAGTGCTAAAAAGAGCCCCTGAGTGCAGACCAATCCCCAAGGGACTTGCGCGCATTCTGTTATCTTTCAAAGAGCTTATTCGAGAACAACCTATTCTAAAAGCAACCTATTTGCTAACAACCTCTTTTTTAAGAATAAAATAAGTTGTTATTATTTAGTTGTTGCAACATAACCTATTTGAATTTGAAAACAGCTTATTCTGATTAACTTCCTGAACCACCAGCAGCGGATAGGACCAGAGCTTCTATTTACTCAACAGCTCTTACTGTAACAGAAAAGACTTGCACCGCTTATTCCACAGAAAGAGGAACTTAAATTAGCCCTCGGGCTGTGAACCATTGTCACTCGTTACGTAACGAAGTTCAGTATCCGTATGTTAGCCAAGATCGGTAACTTTTAACAAAAGATTTTCGAGATACGAATTGAATACGAAGGAAGAAGCAATCGGAATAAATATGCACTCGATTCGGTCTTATTCATCGGAATAGACCAAGAACCAAGGAAGGGGAAAGAAGACGGTCATGATAGATTGGTGGCGGAATGAGGAATAAATTGAGTGGGCTAGGAAGGGCTTCCAGGAAGTACTGGTTCAACCAGATAGGAGTGACGGAAAGGGAATTAGCCCACGGAGCGGTAAGAAGACTAGCTTTCCGTGGAATAGCCGAGTCAAAGTAAAGTAGCCAAGCTAGGGCTGCTTTCGTTCCTCGTTCAAACCAACCAGGAGAAAAGGAAAACTTGAATCATCTCCTGACCCTAGATCGGAGATGGATTTGGACTCTTTTTTCGAGTAGATTGATTCGGCATTACTGCAGCTAGTCTTTTCAATGCTTTCTGTGCTTCGCTTTCCCTCTATGGTTTGTTTTCGTGGTCTTATTCAATCAGGTCTCTTGGGAAGCTTAGCAGTAGGAATTGGATATAGAACCGATAGGAGTAGGAGCATTCGTTAACAGAGATGGATTGGCTTCGGTTGACCTTCTTACTATCTATGGGAATGCTTGAAAAAGCTCTGATTCCAATAAGCTCTTGACCACTCTCAGAGGTATCTGGGAAAAAAAGGAATAAGCGCTCAAAGCGTGCGATCAGCTGCTATTTCATCTGCTCAAAGTAGAGCAACTATGTTACTTCTGTCTATTAGTGAAAGGCTAAGCCTCCACTACTATACTAATGGCATTTCTTTAAGCATTCCTCCTAACTCCCAACTCTCAAGCAGCTTTTTCTGCGCTGAATCTCTTTCTTCTTCCTTCCCTAAGCCTAATCCCTAATCAAGCAAGGACGCTTTTAGGAAAGTGTGAAGGGCGGATTCAATAGCAACTCAACTGGCATCCTTTCCTTCGTCGCTAACACTGGATATGCCGAGGTTATTCCGAACTGGGATTGACTCGCTTAGAAGCGGGGCCGCAGATGCATTGGCAAAAGTATCCGTACCTGTAAAAGCGGAAAGGGTTTATCCTAGGACAAATCCCTTTTCTCGATTCTAAACCTCTGCTCTGAGTGCTGACGACCGGTAATGCCCCATCGTTGAACAGAAAGCCCTTCTAGTTCATGTGCAGCCTATGCTAACAAGCCCTTATTCTTTCCAAATGGGCAGGTCAATCAGGTTAATCCCGAACAGCGTCGCATTCGATGCATCCACCGTACTAAGAGCTCCTTCTTGAACAATCGATTCTGTAACAACCTCAAAGGCGAATCCATATAAAGAAACCTCAAACTCCCTTTCTGATCTGAGATTGCCTGCTATTCCTGCTACTCCTGGCACTATATTTTATATAAAACTCGAAAGGCGACAATAGCAATAGAGTGGCCAAGCGTTGACAGAGAGGAATGGCTAGCGAGCAGAAAAGCGGACTTACCCTTATAGTAATATAAGACAGGGCAGAGAATTGATTAAATTATCTAAATAAGATAAGTAAGAAAGCAGCAAAGAAGAAGAATAGCAGAAGTTATTGAGGGGAAGTTAACTCTTTCTCGATTTCCGGGTAATATGCTTAGTTTGCTAACCATGCTACCATAGTCAGACCGCGGAAACCATTCAACCAAGACTGAGACTGAACCACGTTCAAGCTCAAAGCACTCTAACTCTAGCCAAGCCGACGGTGCGCAGCGGAGAGCAGTCAAGCAGTAAGGCTACTAATATCTATGCCTACTAAGAGTAAGAGCTAGGCCTACTAAGAACTAGACCACACCAAAAAAATGGAGTCACACTCAAATCAAATCCTCGAAGGTAGCTATGAAATTGCTCCGGGTCGATTTAGTAGACTGCTTTCTTAGCCAAAGCAAAGCCAAGGGGTGGGGTGGCGGGTGGAAAAAGATCAATATGGATAACGAACAGGCTTTCTCAGCCTGAAGGGAACGAGTGGAGTATACGAAGCGAAAAGGGAAGGGGGAAAACCAAGGGAAACAGAACTGGCAGGGCTAGGATAACCTAGTTCACAACCTACTGGCCTGGAAGTCATTAGATTCTGATTGGCAGGGCGAAAGGAAGAAAGTCCAACTTCTGGATCTCAAGCAGAAAAGAGTCCTGGCTGAAAAGGATAGTGATATTCAAAAAGCACTGGCTGACAAAAGGGAAAAGGACAGCAACTGGCTCGAAGGTGGAACAAGTGGATGCCCCTCTTTCGCTTATGAGATAGAACTTCCCTTCTTTTGCTTATGGGGTACTCCTTCCTACGCTTGACCTAGAGCCAACTATCCCATTCTCATTGGAAGGAAGTGCTTCCCGCTTGCCTTATGAAAGATTATGACACAGGGACTATCGGCACGAAGTGATTGACCAAATGGAAGAAAAGAAAGAGAGACTTCTGTTTCTGGCTTATTCGATACTGCAGTCTTTCCAAAACAGGCTTTCTTGCCTTTTTATGATTGACCCTGCCCTCCTCTAACTGTCTTCACTTACTTATCCTTGAGCGCTTTTTAGGCTTTCTTCGGCGAGAAGATGGACTGAAATTGGATGGCTTTCAATACCCCATATACATGGAACAAAACAGGAAAGAAGCGAAAGAATGTTACAGTACTTGAAAGAAGGGAAGAGTCCTTCTTGCTTACCCTCTCACATGCTTTATCCCTAGCTTGTTACCTTTTACCCCGCTGGGAAAGCGTTTTCCAGTCTTAGTCAATATGAAAAGCTCGATGGCTAATGAGATTTCTCCCCCGGCTTGATTCTTTGCCTGCCTTGACTGATGGATTGGCCTTGCCAGCTCGTTCATAGTGCTTTCAAGGGAGAAAGGCCCACTGATAGACCTCCAGCTAGCTCGATATTAAGAGTAGCTTTATCACTGCCTTCAAAGACTCAGGTTTGATCACTGGCAAGGAAATCGTTCCAATTCTATAGAGATATGATAAAAAAGAAAGAGGAAAGCGTAAATCAATCTAGTTATCTTAGCTCTATCAGGGAATCTTCTCGTTAGCCCTACCTTGAGTACTATGATCTTTCCTGAGTCCTCCCAGAAACAGCAAGAAAACCGTAGGTAGGGAAGAGGACAGGAAGAACACCCCCAAGAGAAACTCTAAATCCATCCCCGGGGAAGGAGAAAGCTCACTGATACTGTATTGCTAGAAACTGGCACTGAAACTATAGGAGATTACCTTTTTTCTTCAACTATATGGCTGGCAATTCTCACTGCAACTGGATGGCTAGAAAAGGGGGATTTCCGTAATGTAATACTTTTTGGAGGGCCTTATCACTGTAAAGAAACTAGCAGCTTTAATTAGATCTCATACTCTACTTTCGAAGGAAATAACAAGTAAGTGTTATTGGAAGGGCTGTAACAAAACTTCCAATAGCGAGCAGGGATGAAAGAACGAGACTTGACTCTAATCAATAGGCGAGAGAGGCATTCTATTTCTATTAGGGAGATAAAATCACTTGAAAACTCGTAGAGCTTAAGAGCTTATTGGCTTGTCCTAGAACTGGCTATCCAAGACAACAACTGCAACTTTCGCGCCAACTGGATTACTTGAAACTCCTTCCAAAATGGCTTACGAGGCTTACCCTATGATTTCAACTGGATATGACTTCAATCGAAGGGACCGTATTCATTCGCCTTCTCCTAATCGCTCCTATCCGAATCTCTTTTCTTTACTTAGCCTTAGCCTTTTACCCTGCTCGCTTTTTGGCTTACTTTCCAAGAAATGAAGCAAGATATAGCACTTCCTGTATGGGGAACTTGAGATATTTTTGAACAGTAGACTACGAGAGGAAGGTATGATATTACTCTACTCCTACTTCGAAGAGTTAAACTCTCTGGCTAGAGGTTAACCTGGCTGGAAGAGAACTCCCCTTGGCTTGACTTCTCTAGTTTACTTTCTCTTGTTGAACTAGCTTAGTAGGCCCTTTCCTTGTACAGGTAGTACTGCTAGCCCTTCACTCCCAGACCTGAGAGCTCACCCGCTTCCTTACTCACTGGCACTGAAACTCTATCCCTTTCTTACCTTGCTGTTCTAGCAATTGAAGAGGCAGCTACTGGTTTGATCAGGAAACGTATACTATTATACCCTATTCCCATGGGAAGGGAAGCACTCACCACTCAAACAAATGGCTCTGGCTAGAAGGAAACTATAATTCAAAGCGACGAGGAGATAGAAGGTGACAGGATGGAATGATCTTTTTTCTGCCGTTTGGCTCGGGAGGAATAAAAAGGAAAAATGGCTTTCAAACGCTGTTTAAACTTTTATAACTTACTTGCCCCAGCACTCAAAAACGGCTTAAGCTTTCTACCCACTCCATGGAAGGGGAGCTAGCCTGGAAATGAAAGAAATCCATCTATTGAGCCCTAAAAGGAAAAATCTCTCTATTAGCATTAGACCTCCTCGGGAATATTCTCTCTCATGGAAAGACATCTATCTTTGATCTATAACCCAAAAAGGGAAAACATGCAAGAAAGCGCTCCACTCCAAGTGGCACTTGCAACTCAAAAGGTTTATCTTCTTACTTAAACTCGATCAATGGCTGGCAATTGGCCTGAATCACCATTAAGACAATTCACACTTTTGATACAATCCCAATAGTAGATCATCAGGATTGGATGGGGTTCTCATTCGAAATGCAATAGGGTGATCGATAGATGAAGGGTAGATAGGCTGGTTAGGAAAAACTTTCTAGTAAGATAAAAGGACGGATACTGACATATTCAGTTAGTCCTTCTCTTTCACCCTCGGTATCTTCGAGAAGCATTTGAAGTGAAGCAAAAATATGTACACTATTGGAAAAACTTTATTCTGCTATTCCCATTTTTTAAATTCAATATCTTCCCTAAGGGAGCTGCCTACAAGGGATTAGTAGGGGAAGAAAGTCCAACTTCCAACTCCATATAAGCAAACTGGGTTTACAAGAAAATAGCAATGGAAAAACACTATTATAATACGAACTCGTATAGATATAATACATAGAAAGATCATCAGTGAAGAGGAATGCTTCATTGCCAACTCTCACACTGGATCTGAAAGGAAAAGCCCTCATAAAGATCGCATTCCCAACTGGCTTTGACGCCTATCCTGATCCCGCCTTCAAGTTTTCACCGGCTTTCAAAGAAACTGTCGTATTGGATAGGGATAGACTGCAACTGGAATTCCAATTCAAACCGACAGAAAGGAAGGACAGAGACTGCTGGAAAAGGGACTGGGCCTAGTCATTCCTCTTTCAATAGGACTAGTTGCTTCAATGGAACTAGCTGCTGTCAATGGTCTTAGCAGGAATAAAAGAGGTAAACACAATCCCAATAGCAGGAGAATCAAAGACAGAAGGAAGCCCAAAGACTGAAACTGGATTGGGTTAGCTTACCACTGCAACTCAAAACCCAAGGAAGACCTTAGGACGGCAACTCCCACTTGCTGACCTAGCGGATGAGTATCTAATGGAATATGCTTTCGCCCACTCTTATTACTATGCTCCCGCCTAAGAAAACAGAAGATTGACTGCATGAACTATTCAGAACGGGGATGCTACTCAAAATGCTAATCCTACCCCCTTTCTTATCCGTTTAGGTTAGGCTAAGGCTGCTATCAAGTAATCTGTCCTTCCTGCGTTTGAAAGGAGAAATACTCCAACAGACTTCCTTCCAGAAGGAATCGAACGAGATGCTCTTAGGACATAAATTGGATCACTCGGAACTTACACTCAAATTCAATCTCCAGGGAATGAAACTCACTCAATAGCTCTTAGTTCTGACCTACCCCATCCAAGATAAGCGCTGAAATGCATCGGATTAGCCTAGCAATGGGCAGTAAGGAAACTTAGTAGCCTGGTGGCACGACACGGAAAGACCTTATCACTATACCAGAACTTGAAGGATTGATTCTTTCTTTCCTGTAAGGCTTTCAAAGAAACTGGCCTGGAAATGGTCTTTCCAGTGGTCCTTCTATGATCCTTAAGCGAGAGATCGGGAGTTAGCTTCTTAGCTCCTTAGGAAGGGTAAATACTAAAGACTCGGGAGGTTTTGGGGCTACTCTATTGTATTGGACCCCTTTTTCGCGAGAAAGGACAGAGAACAAATCTATACCAGGCAAAGCAATCTATCTCTTTTTTTCATTTTAGAGCCTCACTCGCATAAATATGAAGCCCTATAGATTGATGAGAAAGTGAATGATTCTTCCCCTATTTCGTACCGTCTAATATCTTACCCTCTGGGCCTATTCCTGTACAAAAGAGTATTTCTATTTTCCTGCCCCCCGTCCCGCTTGAAAAGATATGATTGGTTTTACCCTTCGTGGTTGTTCGGTCGTCCCTCCCTCACTTCACTACGGGCCTAACCTTCGGCCTCACACTTCAATATAATCCTTCTTTTCACTTCTCAAGAAAAGAAAATACCATACAAACAAGTTCACCTCCTTTTCCTGTCCAAAGTAAGTCGGCTCCATACATATACCGGAGGAGAACTAGAGCAGAGGAAGGCCCTCGTCCTACGACCGTAGTGTATATCTTACAGGGGAGGGGTATAAGAAGAGAGATGGCTGTTACCTTACTGTGTAAATGGTAGCTGTTATCACATTTGATTATCTGAATATGTTACCACCGGGATAAATGCAAGAAGAAGGGAAAGCCAGAAATTGCGTATAAAGTCTATGCAAGGATGAACCTGTGCCCCTTAGAAGACGATGGTTCGATGGGTCCAATAATATCTGACTTCAATCTTGGCTTACTACGAAAAGGCGTGATAACGAAGACTTTCTCTCCGAAGGTTAGGAAAGTAGGGGGCATTTCTTATTTCGTCTTGAGCCTTGGCGTCTTTTCGCACTGAGACTTGAGCTTGAGCGAAGGCATGTTTTCATTCAAGTGGATAACCGGGCGTGGGTCACATTTCAATATACATTACAACTTTTCATGACCCGAAACGAAAGAGTAAAGTATCATCATTTCAACCCCTATTTAACTAACACATCTAATTGTTGCATCGACCCTTTGACCAAACACCAAGAGGAAATTCCCCGCAATAAAAGAGTGCTAGCTTTCTTCTTAAGTTAGTTATAATAGACGGGTCTTGGGCTACCGGTGACCGGCTTACAGGACTACCGCTTTCTTTGTTTGCCAATTCATATTTGAGAAAAGAAAAAGACCGTTTCGTTTCAATATCCATCCAAACCGAGTATTCCACTCGCTTCAACTGCTATCGTATGGAACTCCTTTCCTTCTACGCTTCGGGTGCAGGTGAAACTCTCCCTGGCTTTCGAGCTCTTTCCACTTTCGCGAGGGTCGATGAGTTTTTAGTATTTCAACCATTTATACGAGGGTTTTTGACCCCGGCCAGAAGTGTTAGGTCGTAGCTTGAAAATAGGGCTTTTCTGCTTTCTTAGTGTTCCAATGAATAGAATATGACACAAATTGACCCTTCCTTGATCACTCTCGGGAAAAGACTAGTTGAAGGTCAAAGAAAGTACTGGTAATCTAGCTGACTTGAAAAATACCCTTTCTTTCCGGGTATGGGGCTTGCTTTCAACAGGCATAGAAACTTAGGGACTATCATCTCAGGGACTCTCTTTGGCACTCGCTACTTTATAAAAATAGGAGATGTAGGAAACTATAAAGACTGAGTGAGGGTAGGGCACAGGAAATCGGGATAACTTCTTTTCTTGTTTTGTATTGGAACTTTTCAAACCAGACTCAAGCACTGGAACTTTCACCGAGCGGAGTATATAATAAGGCTACCCAGTATGGGCTCATCGCATCTGCCCTTGTAGAGACTTTCAGACCGGAAAGGTTTGTTTTTTTACTAATCTTGCTTTAAACTGTCTTCAACCCCTATTATCGTAAACTAATCATGTTGCACTACGCCCCTTGACTTGATGACAGGATCGCTTTCTTGCCAGGAAGGAAGGCTCGGTCCATATCTTTTGGGGGTTGGAGGCCAGAAGAAAAACAATCAATAGATTGCAGGAGGGAATAGCGCATATTCCTTATTTGAATGACTTTGTAGAAGATCGGGTTTTCCTTTTCCGGGCTTAGACCTTTAGCGGGATGTCCCTACTTGTGATCTAGAGGGGTTAAACGGGACTCTCTTCTAATGGCTTCCACTAGAACTTTTTCCCTTCCACAGCTACAGTTTTTACGTTCACTGGCACGGGCGTTAGGGATCCAGCGTATCGCACTTATCTCACTTTCGGAAGAGGCTATCGGGACGTGGGAACAACTGGCATGATCACAGGCGAAGGAGACGTCGGCTAGGCACTTTCTCGGGGTCGGGCCATTCCATATTGATACGTGTACGGGGTCCAAAAAAGCCTTGTTCAATCCTTCTTAAAGAACCGTTATCGTAGCCGCCTCCCTTTTCATTATCTTTGACGCCTTTTGAATACCGTTTGAAGGCCAAAGGAACTACTGAACATTTCGATGACACTTCTTTTATAGACTATCGCTTGATAGCGGGAAACTGGAACTGTCACTGACCCCTTCCTCTATTGAAGAAGTTAGATCCACCTCTAGTTGAGCAAGCTAAACCCCAAACTCTATCGAGAAAGCATTTTTACATCCCGACTGACCTTAGTTTCCAAATCTGCCCACTTTCATTGGTCCCGTAATGACAGGACTTGAAGACCGTACACTGGTTCTTTTTTTCCCTTCAAGACTATCGGGCATAGGCGATCTTTGGGCATTGGCACTGGCAAGCTAGAAAACTCATCTTATTCTTATTGGTCATCACTTGATCTAACTGGTGCTTTCCTTTCAGACAAACGACTTTTGACTATGGCTGGGCTTTCCCGGTTTCAAGGTTTCGAACTAACTATAGGATTCCCCCACATACTTTATGACAGACTAGCTTATACTTTTCGTTTCTTGTCCATTCCCTGCCGCAGCTTGATTCTCTGCCCAACCTGTTTTCACCGAGCCATGTATCTAAACCGAGGCCTACTTGCTCTATCATACGAGCCAAGACGGCAAGAGAACTGATGTAAGACCTAGCTTACTACGCGCTTGCTTGCATGGGCAGACTGGCTTATCTAACTAGCTTTTAACAAAGACTAACTTCCTCAACTACAAGCTAATTCGCTCTGCTTTCAAACTCGCCGAAAAAACTCGCCTCTATTAGCTACATCTAGCTATAATTGTAGCTCGCACGCGTAATTTCATTTCACTCGCTTGCTTTCAAGAGTAGAAAAAGTAGAAGCCCGAAAGAGGCAAGGAAAAGGACAGGCTTACTACTATAGGAACTGGTTGGGCTAGGTCTGGGAGGCTATCTTCCAACTCGTTAAAAGTAGGATTTATTAACCCCCGGCTTCCTACTGGCTTCAACTGCATTCCCGTATATAATAGTCTTTATGACTAGAGCTGGAAAGGCTTACAAAAGAACTTGCTTTTTTAAAGGCTCTCATGCTGGAACTGCGGATATACCTGTCTTCTTACCCACAGAAGCCGCTAGCTAATCATCTGGCCTTCCTGAGAAGCACTTAGAACTTCACACTCGCTAAAAGAATACCCTTTCTTCTGCAATTGCATGGTTGGGCCGGGAACTCTTATTACTTGTTGGCGGGAAAGGCCCTCCCAATAGATAACCGACTAAGACGACATCAAAAATAATTGAAACTTCTTTTTCTTTCCAAGAGCGAAAGACTGGAAATATGCTAGCAAAAAATCCAGCTGAAATCAGCCAATGAAATTGGATATGTTACAACTGGCACTGCAACTTCAGGGTTTTACCTTAGGATTGCAATTGGGCTTGCTTACCTTAAGACTGCATGTAAGGAATTAGGACTGGCAGGGCTAAACGACTGTGGAAGGCAGAAGAAGAGAACTAAAACCTCAGGGAAAAGAGAAGCACTGCCAATAGGTATGAACTACTAGTCAACATAGACTCCAGAGACTGAGCTTACCAATTGAACTAGATCGCTTTCCTCTCTATTCATTCGAACTAAGCTTGACTTTCTTTGCTAGCTCACCCTTCACTCAGTGAAGCAGGACAACGATACCTTCACTCATACGAACTCAATTGGAAAGCAGACATAGTCACGAAGGATAGGCATTCGCGGGTGTTCGCTGACGAAAGAAGGAATGTCATTCACGGAAAAGGCGCTTACAAGTGGTAGGTTTACCACCACGCATGGAGGTCTTGATTGGGGTAATCGTGGGGTGTGTCAAGTCGGACAGGGAGGATAAAAAGGCCGTATTGGCAGGTCTTGCGCTAAGTTCGAATCAAAGAATGAGGTTAGAATCTAATCTTAATATATCTATATTTATGTCATTCGCTACGTTAGGAACATCTAGGTAGAAGCATCCATTCCGGCACTATTCTTATGTATATCGTCAGGCTCAATAGTAATGAAAAGCGTAGCAGGTGCCGCTTTGGTTCACCCTCGGTTATCAAAGAAGGAGTGCAGAGAGGTGCAAAGCGACCGTGACAAACAATGATCTGATACATTCTTCTCTATCTATGCCAATTCTAATCAAAGGACGAAGATGCTTCAATTTATAAGGGCAAGGAGTGAAGCCCTTAAATGAAAAATGTGTAACGTGTAACACATGCAATTCAAGCCTTGTCCATACATGTACTGAACATTGCGTACTGAACCATTTCGATTGGATTCTCTATGCGGGTTCAATCATTCGAAAAAGTCCAACACGAGCACAAAACGAGGGAACCCAGAGACTAGGTCCCACCGAAGAGAGCAAACAGCCAGTTCTTCACTCATCTTTCTCTCAATTATAAAAAACTCATGGAAGGAACCAGCAGCGAACGAGATTCCTTTTTCCTTTTTTCGAAGCACATACTTGATCCACACTGTAGGGGGAGAAAAAAGTCTTAGATCCAAAGCAACAAGAAAAACGAACTCAATCCCCTGAGATTGAAATCGAACAGAATCCAGGCATCGGAACGAACCTCCGTCTAACAAGCCTAATAAAACCTGTCGCAAAAGAACTTCGATGTACGAGGATCCTATTCTCAAGTCATAAAGGGTCCCTGTCGTCGTCATACGATATGGGGCAAGAATCCAGAATAGAAAATGGAAGTGTTGGATTCCAATCCTCGAGGATTGGAAGTACATATGGAAAAGATAGATTGTCTGAACCTCCCTTAGTAGTAGGAGAAGAGAATGAAGGGCCTATCCTACCTTACGCTATTTGATTGATCTCGGTTGAACGGGATCCATTCATCGTCTTGATCCAACGAACTACCTCTCACCACATTTCACCAATCCAATCATCACGGGCGAAGGAAGCAAAAGCAATCCTTGCAGTCCCGATGAAGGAAGAAAGGGCTACTTTGAAAGGGCTAACTCCAGCACCTCCTCATATACATCAAGTCCCCAAAACGGTGATTTCGACATACACTTCGAAAACGGCTATCCCGAAAAGAAGTCAAACGATCAAAGGCACAGGAACGATGATTGAAACCTTTCATTCCTATCTATTTCTTTTCAACCCGTCTCTCGTCAACCTTCAAGTAGAGAAGAGCAAGCAGGTGCGTAACCACATGACATTCAAACCTTGCTTTCTTCATTGAAGTAGACAAGTAAAGGGCGCGTATCCAATTCACGTTATTGGAAATCCCCACGAGCAAAAGACTCATTCTCAAAGGTCGCAAAGCCAAGTTGTTGGAAATCGTCTTCGCCTCCGCCGTCCAAGAATGCATTACCATGTGTCGGCATAGCAGGTGCATGACCCTAATCTTTTAGGAAAGGAGGGGAAAAGTGAAATGTTCCTCCGGGAGCGAGGGCGAAGCATAGACTGTCATCCAAGACTATCTCACCTTTCAAAGAGCAAGAGTAGTCAAAAAATGAAGTGCTTTAGGTGGATATACTCTTCCTTTAGTGGTTTCCACTCTAACCAGTTCGTGTGGATGTGGATCCATAGAAAACAAGCTCATGTCTGAAAGCATTCGTATAACAGAAAGAAAAAGAAGAGAGAAAAAGAGAAAAGGGAAAAATGCAATCCATCAGCTAGTTAAAAAAGAGGGACGGGGCGAGGCATAACAAGATCCTAAACGAGTGAATCTTCGTCCCCACGAAGAAGGCAAAGACTCGCACAATCTCCTTTGTCCAAATGAGCTCGAGATGTGCAGCGTCGTGTGAAGCGGGATGATGAGCACCTTTAGAAAGAACAGAGCGCGGTGCGAGACAGAAAGCGAAACAAAGTGCTACCTTCATCCAACGAACCATGGGATTGAATAAAGCATGACCCGGATGCGAGCCACGCAAGACAGGGAGGGATGTGACGCACACTTGATTTCGAACGGCACATTCGTCTTGGATGCGGTTGGTTAAGTTGAAACTCATATCCTAAAGGAATCAGACATCCTTTTTTTTACTATTTCACCCTGATAAGAGAAGGAGTATAGTATGAAAGACGGGAGGGTCTTCCTATTCTATTGGCCCGAGAGCATTGGTGCAAGCCCCATATATACAATACATAAAGATCAGTCTCTGGAGCGCCGGATGGCGCCTAATCTGATGCTGTTGGAGAATCTGCTATCAATGAATCTCCTACCTTTCGCATCTTCTGCTGTTGACTCAGCTACTCTGTATCTTGATTCATTTCCCGCTGCTGAATATCCTATTTTCGCTTGATTGTCTTTTCCCACTGAAGAATCGGATGTCTAAGGATCTACCTAAAAGTGCCAGGAAAAGGGATCTACTCAAATGAAAGTCATTCTTTGACTAAGTCAGTGGTGGAGCGAACCCAGTCTCCTTACCACCTTCTTTCGTTTCATCGAAGGATGTTGTCCTTTCGGGCTTAGGTCCCACAGGAGACCGATGATGAAGCTCTACAGAAATTCCCGCATCACCCGATTGAGTGGTATCCTCGGCAACAGCCAAGCCAATGTTGTTGAAGGGCTGCCCGCTGATTGGAGGGCTGGGCAAAGCTCAAGCTCTGAAAGACTCGAAATTGTCTCCTGCTAATCTTCATTCGAGGCAAGGATTGATATTGATTCTTCTTAAAGGAAGCTTTTTTCCGGCTCTTGGCAGTGAACGAAATGTCATATAAGAGAAGAGCAGGTCCGACTCCGACTCTTCCACTCTAAGCTTATTACTAGGCCAACTTTCCTAGTTCTCCCGACTCTGATAGAAAGAAGTAGGTCGAGCTTTTCAGCCCTTACGTTAAGGGA